CAGGGTTAGGAGTTTCATTTGTATCTATTCTTATGATCAAAGATGAATTATATTCAAAACGTCTGAATTCAGTCATAATTAATGATAGGAATATTAGTAAACGTTTAACATTACTTGTTAACTTGAAAATCAATGAGTTGCAATTATCTGGCAAATTTTATAAATATTGTTTTGCTATATTAAAAACTCGTCTATATATTAAATTTCTTAATTTAGATTATTAATTAAGTAGTTTTTGAACACCTAAAAATTTTAGGTGTTCAAAAACTACTTAATTAATAATCTAAATTAAGAAGTATTAAATAAGCAAAACTAACGCCTCCAAACGACCCAATAAAAAATCCAGAAGTGAATTGATTCCAATTTTTACCATTCAATAAATCATTTTTATTAATAATTTCAGAATCTTGAAAAGTTACTTTACCATACATAGATAAGCAGACAGTTAATAAGGTTACTAAACCTACAGAAGATAGAAATCCAATTAGAAGCGAAATTTCAGATGCTCTTAATGGTCCTAATTTTTCAAAGGGTCCTAGTAATAAATAACCATGTGCCATACCAATTTCTAATCCTCGTAAAAGAGGAGATAGTCCCTTTCTATAAGCTGGTAAACTACCTAAATAAGCTTTTGTTGCTGCTGATGAAGTGACTGGTGTTGATAAGTGCCCAACCGAAGGATCATCGTTGTAAGGTTTAATAAAACTTGTCATAAGTATTTTGTAAAACTTTATTATATAAAAATATTTATATCTTTTTAAAAGAGAATAATTTAGGATTCCAGTGAATGAGAAATTTTATTTTTTGAATCAGTTGAGCCAATTAAATTAGTGTATTTTTTGGTTTTAGATATATAATAGTATATTATATCATTTTTTATAATTTTTAGACAAGGAAAAAAAATGAGTGTTCTTATTGATTATGTTTTATTGTTAGGTATCGCCTTTGTACTTGCATCTGGTTTGTTTTTAGGCCTTAAAGGAATTAAATTAATTTAGTTTTTTTTAGTCTTGTTAATATTTAAATTAAATTTAGAATTTTAGTCTAAACATTTATAAATTCTATACTGTTAAGAAAAAAGTAATTATGAGTACTGAGAAAATTAATAACTTATTAAAACGTGATATTGTAGTAGGTTCTAGACGTTTTAGCAATTATTTTTGGACATTTATTTTATTTTTTGGGGGATTAGGGTTTTTACTTACAGGTATTTCAAGTTATTTTCAAAAGAATTTATTATTTTTTATTAACTCAACAGAATTATCCTTTTTACCTCAAGGGCTGGTCATGACATTCTATGGAGTTGTTGCCATAAGTTTAAGTATATATATTGGACTTACAGTTTTTTGGGATATTGGCAGTGGGTATAATGAATTTGATAAACAAAATGAATTGATTAGAATAGTAAGACGTGGGTTCCCAGGAAAAAATCGTCAGATATTATTAGTATATGCCTTCAAAAATATTAAAAGTATTAAACTAAATATCCAAGATGGTATTAATCCCAAGCGTGTTATTTATTTATGTACAAAGGATCAACGAGAAATTCCACTAACACCTGTAGAACAACCAAGATCTTTAGAAATTTTGGAAAATGAAGCATCTGAATTAGCAAGATTTTTAAATATTAATCTAGAAGGACTTTAATTTATTAAAATTAGTCTAGATAATATTTATTTTAAAACTACTTATTTATTTATTTATCTTTTAGTTAGAATAAAACTAATAAACATAAATAAATTATATTATAGTAGGTTATGAGTGCGAGCATAGTTTAGTGGTAAAACCATAGCCTTCCAAGCTATTGATGCGAGTTCGATTCTCGCTGCTCGCTAACAATAACAATTTCCACTTAAAAACTTTTTAACCCAATTAGATTTTACGAGAAAAATAAGATTTTAATAGGAATGAGAAATAACTTTGTTATACTTATAAACTTATAAACAAGAAAGGTATAATATATTTTTATAAAATGGAGAAAGTTTTAAAATGTCTGGTGGTTCAACAGGGGAACGTCCTTTTTCTGATATCATAACAAGTGTACGCTATTGGATTATTCATAGTATTACAATTCCTTCTTTATTTATTTCTGGTTGGTTATTTATAAGTACTGGTTTAGCCTATGATGTTTTTGGAACTCCTAGACCTAATGAATACTTTACACAGGACAGACAACAAGTTCCGCTAGTAAATGATAGATTTAGTGCTAAGCAAGAATTAGAAGACTTAACAAGAGGATTATAAAAAATATATAAAATTTAGGAGAAATACGTGACTAGAAATACAAATCAACCTGTAGCTTACCCTATTTTTACTTTCCGTTGGCTTGCGATACACGGTTTAGCTGTCCCAACGATATTCTTTATAGGTGCAATTACATCAATGCAATTTATCCAACGATAGGAGTTTATTCAATGACAGGTCCAAATCCTAATAAGCAAGAAGTTGAAATAAGTCGTACATCTTTATACTGGGGTTTATTATTATTTTTCATATTAGCAGTACTTTTCTCTAGTTATTTCTTTAACTAAGGAATTTTGTACTTATAATTACTAGGTAGAATTTTTATAAGGTTAAGAAAAGATATAGGAGTAAGAGAATATTATGGCAGGAACAGGAAGAATACCACTTTGGTTAGTAGCATTAGTTGGTGGCTTAGGAGTTATAGTAGTTGTAGGTACTTTTATTTTTGGTTCTTATTCTGGGCTAGGATCTTCACTTTAACAATCAATTGCTATGGGCTTATTATTTATCTACATTGAAAAAGACACTATTGAATAACTTTCGAAATTTCCTAGGTTCTCTAGTCTAGAGAACCTAGGAAATTTCGAAAGTTATTCAATAGTGTCTTTTTCAATGTAGATAAATAATAAGCCCATAGCAACGGCAGGAAAAACTAGCCCAACTAAAGGGACTAAAATTGAAGGTAAATAATTAATTAACATAATATTTTTCATTAATAAATTTTGTAGTAAACGATACTAACACATAGATTTAAGACTAAATTTAAACTATACAAATGCATTCAACAAAGAGTGAAAATTTTTATAATCGTATAAAAGAAATGCATACCTTTGCAGAAATCTACGCTAAACAAACTAATACTTTTTTTTGCTTAGACCCTTCAATAACTTCTGTAATTATTACAGGGTTAGCTACTTATAAAGATAAGTATGGAGTTCCATTATGTCCTTGTAGAAATTTTCGTAGTGAAAAAGCTGAAATTGAACTAAATTATTGGATTTGCCCTTGTGTTTCAATGCGTGAAAGGAAAGAATGTCATTGCAAATTATTTGTACAACCTAATGACTCAAGCGCCTCAGAAACGCAAAAAATTAGCCTAGATACTATTTATAAAAATTTATAAATCAGCTTTTTTTGCTATAAAAATAATAAGCGGGCCTGATACAATAATTAGTGTTGCAGTAATTACTTGACCAATAACTTGCCAATTCATATGATTTTTCTCCTGAATAATTATCTAGGTATTTTTGCATACATAAAAACGTAAATACTTATTAATAATACTTATTTAAACCCACGAGACTAAAAAATCATTTATTAATACTTTTATTATAATTCAAACTAAGAAATAAAATAAAAAATAAGATAACTATTTTTATTTTTTACAAAAGTACCTTAATTATTTTTCAATATTTTAAGCAAGGTAATGAAAATCAAGTTTAATAAATTTTGGACAAATAGAAATTTTTTCTTAAAAAATTCTATATTTAAAATCTTTAATCATATTAATTAATAAAGTACTTTTTAAACAATCAATAAATATTTTTACTAAGGAGTGAAGAATATATGGAAACAACAAAAAACTTAGAAAATTTATCTCTAGAAAAAAATTTAAACTTAAAACAAGTCTACTTAGATACACAGATAAAAACGATAATTGATATATTAGAAGAAGAATTAGTTGGTTTAATACCTGTTAAAACAAGAATTCAAGAAATTTCAGCGTTGTTAGTTATAGACAAATTAAGAGAAAATCTAGGTTTCACAACTGGGAACCCAGGTTTACATATGTCTTTTACTGGTAGTCCTGGTACAGGTAAAACTACTGTTGCTACACGTATGGCTGATATTCTTTTTAAGTTAGGTCATTCAAAAAAAGGACATTTATTAACTGTAACTAGAGATGATTTAGTTGGACAGTATATTGGACATACTGCTCCAAAAACTAAAGAGGTACTAAAAAAAGCAATGGGTGGTCTTTTATTTATTGATGAAGCTTATTATTTATATAAGCCAGATAATGAAAGAGATTATGGTAGTGAAGCAATTGAAATTCTTTTACAAGTAATGGAAAACCAACGTGATGATTTAGTAATTATTTTTGCGGGCTATAAAGAGCGTATGGAACAATTTTATAGTTCTAACCCAGGATTATCTTCGCGAATAGCAAACCATGTAGATTTCCCAGATTATTCTCCAGATGAATTACTTATAATCGCGAAAATGATGTTGGAAGAACAACAATATCAGTTTTCTCCTGAAGCTGAACCGGCATTTTTAAATTATATTTTAAAACGTCGTGAACAGCCATTATTTGCGAATGCTCGAAGTATAAGAAATTCTTTAGACAGAGCTCGAATGAGACAGGCAAACCGTAATTTTGATAGTGGTGGACGTGTACTTACGAAGGCAGATCTAGTTACAATTACAGACGCCGATATTACAGCTAGTAGTGTATTTAGTTTATAATTAGAATAACGGAATATTATTAAGTAATTTTCACATACTTGGAATTTATTTAATGGTACTTACAATGTAGTCGAATAATCTGTTTTGTAAATTATAAAATTAATTCGATAAAGATAACTTTTGTATTTTCCAGTAAGGTTGTTTATATATCCTAACCTTACTAGAAAATATAAAAGGTCTCATAGAATACCAATTGATTTAATCCTTCTTCAGATCCTTTTCCCCAGCATTTCTTTATCTTTTTCAAGCGCTATAATAAATTACCTAATACCTAAATTCTACAACAAAATTAATTTATTATAAGCGAAGAAAAAGCTTATAAATTATCTTGTGACTATTTATCTATTTTAAGTTTAAGTATATATGACTTATAAAATATAATATCATTAATTTTATGTTATTTCTTTCAACGATTATGTTATGAGAGATAGATTATAGCCATCTTAAATTAGAAGAAGCTTTTCTAGTTTTTAAAAACACTTAGGAATATTAGAATAAAAATATATTATGTTAAATGGAGTATAAATGGAGTAATAAGAAGTATAAAACCTCTTATTATTCCACTGATCTATCTCTTTTATCTAATAAAAAAAGTAGTTAGAGATAAAATAATAATACAGAAGTAAATCTGATTATTTTAATTGAATTAACCAACAACAGAAGGAGCAGAAATCGCAACAGGAAGAATTTCGTTAGATGCTAAATCTAATGGGAAATTATGAGCGTTACGTTCATGCATTACTTCCATACCTAAATCTGCACGGTTGATGATATCAGCCCATGTGTTAATAACACGACCTTCACTATCTACAACAGATTGGTTAAAGTTAAAACCATTTAAGTTAAATGCCATAGTACTAACACCTAAAGCTGTTAACCAAATCCCAACTACAGGCCATGCTGCAAGGAAGAAATGTAAAGCTCTAGAGTTGTTGAAACTAGCGTATTGGAAGATTAAACGACCAAAGTAACCGTGTGCAGCTACAATGTTATAAGTTTCTTCTTCTTGTCCGAATTTGTAACCGTAGTTAACAGATTCAACTTCACTTGTTTCACGGATTAAACTTGAAGTTACTAAAGAACCATGCATAGCACTGAATAATGAACCACCGAAAACACCGGCAACACCAGCCATATGGAATGGGTGCATTAAAATGTTATGTTCAGCTTGGAAAACGATCATGAAGTTAAATGTACCAGAAATACCTAAAGGCATACCGTCAGAGAAACTACCTTGACCGATAGGATAGATTAAAAATACCGCAGAAGCTGCTGCTACTGGAGCAGAGAATGCTACGAAAATCCAAGGACGCATACCTAAACGGTAGCTAAGTTCCCACTCACGACCCATCCAACAAGCAACACCAATTAAGAAATGGAATACGATTAATTGGTAAGGACCACCGTTGTATAACCATTCTTCAACTGAAGCAGCTTCCCAAATTGGGTAGAAATGAATACCAATTGCGTTTGAACTAGGTATAACAGCACCACTGATGATGTTGTTACCGTATAATAAAGATCCGGCTACTGGCTCACGAATACCATCAATATCTACAGGAGGTGCTGCGATAAAAGCAATGATGTAGCAAGAAGCTGCTGTTAATAATGTAGGAATCATTAAACAACCAAACCAACCAATGTATAAACGGTTTTCAGTACTAGTAATCCATGTAGCAAATGTTCCCCAATCTCTTTTTTCACTTTCGCGTCTTTCTAAAGTTGCAACCATAATAGTTTTTTAAAATAAGTTTTAATTCTTCCCAGGTAACGTATATTTCTCAAAAATATTTATAATTTTTCCGAAGATATAAGTTAATAATAACCTGTTACTAGCTATTGTAGTTATTTTATATATTAATAAAATGGTGAGTAACAATAATGTTATTTGTATATATTTAAATTAAGATAACGTCGTATTTATACTTTTAATTTTGCGTATTCTAAAATTAAAAGGAATTAATTAGTATTGTAAATAACTTCGAGTGCTATTACAATAAGTGAATACATTACATCATTACATATTGACAATTAAAATTTTATTACGTTACAATAGAATGCAATCTACAATTGATTATTAGTAAATCTAAATTTATTTACTAAGCATTAATTGTTTAATCTTTTAAATTAACAAAATAGAATTTCTTTATAAGAATTATTAGCTATGTCACATTCCGTAAATATTTATGATACTTGTATTGGTTGCACACAATGTGTTCTTGCTTGTCCTACTGATGTATTAGAGATGGTTCCTTGGGATGGTTGTAAAGCAGGAAAAATTGCTTCAGCTCCACGTACAGAAGATTGTGTTGGTTGTAAGCGTTGTGAAACAGCTTGCCCAACAGATTTTTTAAGTGTTCGTGTTTATTTAGCCGCTGAGACAACGCGTAGTATGGGATTAGCATACTAACAATATATTAACCAAGTATAGTGTATATATACATTATGCCTGGTTAATATATTATTATGTCATTAATAGTGGGTTGCTAACTCAATGGTAGAGTAATCGGCTTTTAACCGAAAAGTTCTGGGTTCAAGTCCCAGGTGACCCAATTAGTATCATTAAGAAGTTAAAAATTAAGTAAGGAAATTCATTTCACGATTTATTTTTTCGTGAAACTTTAATATTATTATATTAAAACATAAGTACATTATTGTTATACTAAAAATATATAGTCCCTAATAATTATACTCCAGAGGGACTATTTTCTGGTTTTTTTTCAGTTAGCATAGAAGTTTCTTTTGGCTGTCTATGTCTAGGTAATGAAATTTTATATTTTGGTTTTTCTTTTGGTTTTTCTTTATCTTCTTTTTTAATCTCTTCTTCTTTTTTAATAGTTTTTGATATTGAGACTTTAACTTTATCAAAATCAACATCTACTAAAATATCTACAGGGTCATCATCATCATGATCTTTCTTATAACGTAGATATTCAAGAGAAACCTTGTCTTCAACTAATTTTACAAGAGCACGACGTAAAGGTCGAGCACCATAACTAGGGTTAAAACCTTCTTCAATTAATAATTCCATCATTCTAGGAGTTAAAGATAATGATATTTCTTTCTCCGTTTTAACTCTTTCTATTAAATCTTTTACCATAATGACTGCAATTTGCTTAATATTGTTTTTTGTTAGTTGTTCAAAAACAATTATTTCATCAATACGGTTTAAAAATTCTGGTTTAAAGAATGCTTTAAGACTTTCTCCAACAGTATTACATAATTGAGCGTATTTTGTTTTTTTGGTATCCCCTGTTTCACCACCAAAACCAATTCCTTGTGAAGCTAAATCATTATTCTGTATTGCTTTAGACCCTAAATTTGAAGTCATTATTAAGATTGTATTTTTAAAATCAATAACTCTTCCTTTAGAATCTGTTAAACGACCATCCTCAAGTATTTGAAGCAATAAATTAAATACATCCGGGTGAGCTTTTTCAACCTCATCAAATAGTACAACAGTATATGGCTTACGTCTTACAGCTTCTGTTAATTGTCCACCTTCGTTATAACCAATATAACCTGGTGGTGAACCAATTAATTTAGCTACAGTGTGACGCTCCATAAATTCTGACATATCTAAACGGACCATGGCATCTTCTGCTCCAAAAAAGAATGACGCAAGAGTCTTTGTTAATTCAGTTTTTCCTACCCCAGTAGGACCGGAAAAGAAGAAACTTGCAATTGGTCGTTTCATATTTCGCATCCCAACTCTAGCTCTTCTTACAGCTCGAGCTACAGCTGAAACAGCTTCTTTTTGCCCAATTACTCTTTGATGAAGAACATTTTCTAATTCTAATAATCTAGTATTTTCATCCTTGGTAATTTTTGTCACTGGAACACCAGTCCATAATGCAACAATTGAAGCAATATCTTGACCTCCAACTTTTAATCTTTCTAATACTCCTTTTGGTACAATTCTTTTTTGTGCCTTTATAATAGCACCCATTTGGGCACGTAAATTTAATTCATCATCTCTAATTTCAGTTGCTGTTTCAAACCTTTGTTCTCGAACAGCTAAATCTTTATTATCTAAAATAGTTCGTAATTCTTTATCTAAAATATGCACCGCTTCAGGAAGACGATAATTTACTAAACGAACTCTTGCACTACCTTCATCAATTAAATCAATTGCTTTATCAGGTAAAAATCGATCAGCTATATATTGAGCACCTAAATTAGCTGCTGCAGTTAAAGCCTCATTTGTAATTTCTAATCTATGATGCTGCTCATAACGTAGTCTTAAACCTTTTAAAATAGTTATAGTTTCTTCGATACTAGGCTCATTTACCCAAACCGGTTGGAAACGGCGTTCTAAAGCTGGGTCTTTCTCGATATGTTGACGATATTCATCAATTGTTGTAGCTCCTATACATTGTAATTCCCCACGTGCCAGAGCCGGTTTTAAAATATTCGCAGCATCTAATGCTCCTTCTGCTGCACCAGCCCCAACTAATGTGTGGACTTCGTCGATCACAATAATTATATTTTTTTGTTCTTTCAGTTCTTGGACAATTCTTTTTAAACGTTCTTCAAATTCCCCACGATATTTTGTTCCTGCTAACAGTAACGTAATATCTAACACAAATATTTTATGTTCATGCATTTCACTAGGAACTTCACGCTGAACAATTCTTTGAGCTAAGCCTTCGGCTACTGCTGTTTTACCGACTCCAGGCTCACCAATTAAAATTGGATTATTTTTGCGACGCCTTGATAATATTTGGATAACACGTTCAATTTCATTTTGTCTACCAACAACAGGATCTAATTTTGCTCGTTCAGCTGCTTCTGTTAAATCTGTTGTATACTCTAATAAGTTTGGAGCGGTTAAAGAAGCTCTATCTAAATCATCAAAAAGAAATAAATCCTTTGTCTGATTTTGGTCACCTGCTCCAACGTTAGCCAATACTTTTGAAGATCCGGATTCATGGTTTTTATCTAACTCGTTAAGCACATAAGCTTTAATTCGAGGTATATTTGCACCTAAGTTTTGTAAAACTTTTGAGCATATACCATCTGTATCATTTAATAATGCTAAAAAAATATGCTCAGTATTGATATAACTATGGTTTAACTCCTTAGACTGTTTTATAGACATCTCTAGTACCTTTTTCGCTCTAGGGGTAAAGGGGATTTCTATTGCAACGAATCCTGTTCCTTTACCTATAAGTCTTTCTACTTCTATTCTTACTTTCCTAATAGTAATTCCATACTCTCTAACAGCATTAGTGGTTACACCACAACCTTCACCTAATAAGCCTAAAAGTATTTGTTCTGTACCTACAAAATTATGACCTAAACGTCTTGATTCTTCTTGGGACATCATAATTACTTGTAAAGCCCTTTCAGTAAACCTTTCAAACATAAATATACCTCCTAAATTGGTATTAATTAATAAAACTATAGATTGCTTGAATCTCTCTATAATTTTAATATTATTTAAAAAAAGAGTCTTCTACTCTTAAACAATATCGCCAGATCATTGTATAACGAAGAGTTAAATTTTTCAAGAGATGAGTCAAAGAGAAAAAACCCTATAAAATAAAACTAAATATAGGAAAAGATTCCCTTGATCTCCAAATAAAAAATATATTACTATATAATAGTAATGATATAGATATATCACTATTATTAATAATTATCATTTAATAAAATACTTTTACCTAAATTACCCTATGGCAAAAAATAAAGGCGCTAGGATTATAATAACCCTAAGATGTACAAACTGTAAAAAAACATCAAACACTAATGGAAAAGCAGGTATTAATCATATTCAAGGGGTAACGGTCAAAAAAAACCAAAAAAAAATCGATTATACAACAACAAAAAATCGTAGAAATACTCCAGATAGACTTGAACTAAAAAAGTTTTGTCCGAACTGTAATTCACATACACAACAAAAAGAAATAAAATAAGGAGGATAAGATGCCAAATAATGAAAATAAAGGAAAGCCAACAAAAACTAGACGTCAACCATTTAAACTGAAACCAAATGAGACAATTGATTATAAACAAGTTGATATTCTTTTATCATTTTCAACAGAACATGGCAAAATTAAATCACGTCGCTCAACGAATTTAACATTAAAACAACAAAGACAACTTTCAAAAGCTATTAAAAGAGCAAGATATTTACATTTATTACCTTTTGTTACATCAGTAGAAAATTAATGTTCTTAGAATATTAGCTTAAATGTTATTTTATTTTTAAACTATACTTCTTCTTTACTTTTTCAAGAAATAAGATATAAAAAATATAAAAACAGAAAAAATATGAGTCGTTCACAGAGAAATGATAATTTTATCGATAAAACTTTTACGATTATGGCAGACATTATTTTAAAAGTTTTCCCAGCAAGTAAAGAAGAGAAGCAGGCTTTTTTTTACTATAGAGATGGTATGTCAGCACAATCTGAAGGTGAATATGCTGAAGCATTAGAAAATTACTATGAAGCATTGCAACTTGAAGAAGATCCTTATGATCGTAGTTTTATTTTATATAATATTGGTTTGATCTATTCTAGTAATGGGGAGTATTTAAAAGCTTTAGAATATTATCACCAAGCTTTAGAATTAAACCCAAATTTACCCCAAGCGTTAAATAATATTGCTGTTATATACCATTACCAAGGTGTGAAAGCTTCTGAGAAACAAAATATTGATGTGGCTAAATTACTTTTTAATAAAGCCGCTGAATATTGGAAACAGGCAATTAATCTTGCTCCAAATAATTATATAGAAGCCCAAAATTGGTTACGAACAACAGGTCGACTTTCCTCTTAAAAAACTTTAAATATTTATAGTTAGCTTTTATTACTCGAAATTTATTGATCTTTTTTTTATTTGTACAATCTATTAATTCAAAATTTTTAGTCTAAAATAAGACTCATTTTACTTTTGTTCTTAAGCTTAAATAAAATTAATTAAAAAATTTTCAGGTTTCATTATTATTTAATAATACAAATAATTAAAAAATGACTGAAAAAACAATAACGAATGATAAAAATGTTAATACAGGTTATATAACACAAGTTATTGGACCAGTTATCGATGCAGTCTTTTCTTCAGGTATATTACCAAAAATTTACAATGCTCTTGAAGTAGAAAGTAAAGAAGGAGTGATTATTTGTGAAGTACAACAATTATTAGGGGATAACCGAGTTAGAGCGATTGCAATGAGCGCTACTGATGGTTTACAGAGAGGTGTTAAAGTTATTGATACTAAATCGCCAATTCTAGTTCCTGTAGGTAAACCAACTCTTGGTCGTATTTTTAATGTTTTAGGACAAACTGTAGATAATTTAGGAGATGAGATTGGTAACGAAACATTACCTATTCATAGACCTGCACCAGCCTTTACAGATCTTGAGACTAAACCAGCGATTTTTGAAACGGGTATTAAAGTAGTAGATTTATTAGCCCCTTATCGTAGAGGTGGTAAAATTGGACTTTTTGGTGGTGCTGGGGTGGGTAAAACTGTTTTAATTATGGAACTAATTAATAATATTGCTAAAGCTCATGGTGGTGTTTCTGTTTTCGGTGGAGTAGGTGAAAGAACACGTGAAGGTAATGATTTATACATGGAGATGAAAGAATCCGGTGTAATAAATGAGAAAAATTTATTAGAATCCAAAGTAGCTTTAGTATATGGTCAAATGAATGAGCCACCAGGTGCACGTATGCGTGTTGGATTAACTGCTCTAACAATGGCTGAGTATTTCCGTGATATTAATAAACAGGATGTTTTATTATTTATTGATAATATTTTTAGATTTGTACAAGCTGGTTCAGAAGTTTCAGCCTTATTAGGACGTATGCCGTCAGCTGTAGGATACCAACCGACTTTAGGTACTGAAATGGGTGCTTTACAAGAACGTATTACATCAACTAATCAAGGTTCGATTACTTCTATCCAAGCTGTTTATGTACCTGCGGATGACTTAACTGATCCAGCCCCAGCCACAACTTTTGCTCATTTAGATGCAACAACTGTATTATCTCGAGGATTAGCTGCTAAAGGAATATACCCAGCTGTAGATCCTTTAGATTCAACTTCAACTATGTTACAACCTTTAATTGTTGGTGATGAGCATTATAAAACAGCTCAGTTAGTTAAAGAAACATTACAACGTTATAAAGAACTACAAGATATTATTGCAATTTTAGGGATTGATGAACTATCTGAAGAAGATCGTTTAGTTGTAGATCGTGCTCGAAAAATTGAACGTTTTTTATCACAACCATTCTTTGTTGCAGAAATCTTTACTGGCTCACCTGGGAAATATGTAGATTTAGAAAATACGATTAAAGGCTTTAATATGATTTTAGGTGGTGAATTAGATGATTTACCTGAACAAGCTTTTTATTTAGTTGGCGATATTAATGAAGCAATCTCTAAAGCAAAAACTTTTAATAATTAATTAGGTAATTTTCCAATGAGTTTAAATATTCGTGTAATTGCTCCAGATGGATTAATTTGGGATACTTCTTCTGATGAAGTAGTTCTACCTAGTCTTACAGGTCAATTAGGTATCCTTACAGGCCATGCTCCTTTAATTACTGCTCTTGAAATCGGAATTCTTAGAATTAAAGTTAATTCATCTTGGACACCTATTATTGTTCTTGGGGGATTTGCTGTTATAAAAAATGATGAAGTTATAGTTTTAATTAGTGGAGTAGAAGAAATTATAAAACAAGATTACAGTGAAGCAAAAGAGTTTTTAGCTAAAGCTACAAAAAATTTGGATTTAGCAGAAACAACTAAAGAAAAAATTGATGCTTCACAAGAGATGAAAATAGCATCATCTAAGTTACAGGCTTTTAAATTTATAGAGTCTTAAAGCATTAATAATTTTTTTTGTAGAAACTATGAGAGAAAATGTTAAAACATTAAAGTTTAAATTTTATTCCATGACGGATATTATTAAGACTTCATCACGTTCAATTACAGAATTATATTTTAACGAGCATTTTGATGAACTAAGGCAACGGTTATTTCATATTTTGAGTTTTTTATCTTTAATTACATTTTTTACATTTTATAATGTCAAATTATTAGTTAAAATTTTAGAAAGTCCTGTCTCGAATATACAATTCTTTCAATTATCGCCAGGTGAATATTTTGTTTCGACTTTAATAATATCATTTTATGCGGGTGTATTATTTTCTACCCCGTTATTATTAAGTCAAACACTTTTCTTTTTTAGACCTGCTTTAACTAAAAATGAAAAAAATATCATCGTCGGTTTATTAATTAGTTCTATTGTTTTATTTGTTTTAGGATTACTCTTCTCTTACTTTCTTTTGATTCCTGCAGCCTTAAATTTTTTTATTTTTTATGGCGCAGAAGTTATCGAGCCTTTTTGGTCTTTTACTCAGTATTTTAATTTTGTCTCGACTTTGTTTTTTAGCACAGGATTAGTGTTTCAAGTACCCATTGTTCAAATTATTCTAAGTTTATCTAAGATAGTTGATCCAATAAAAATGTTAAATTATTGGCGACCGATGATACTTTTTTCTACAATATTAGGTGCCGTGTTGACACCTTCAGCAGATCCTATAACACAATTATTGTTATCAGGTGCTTTATTTTTGTTATATTTTTTAGGAAGCATAACATCAATTAATTTAGTAAGAAAAGAGGTTATATAAAGATAATAGGGAATTAATTCCCTATTATCTTTATATAACCTCTTTTCTTACTAGAATCTCTTTTTATCAAGGATTATCAATTAAAAACTTTTTAATTTACCTAATTTCAATATGGAACTTTTGAAAAGACTAATGAAATTTATCATGATAAGCTTTATTTTTATCATTAGTAGTCTTGCACTTTCTGTTAAGATGTCAGAAGCCTATCCAATTTATGCGCAACAAGCATATACAAATCCGCGTGCAGCAAATGGAAGAATTGCATGTGCAAATTGTCATTTAGCAGAAAAACCTGTGCAAATAGAATCACCAAAAGCTATATTACCAAATAAAGTTTTCGAAGCAGCTGTAAAAATTCCTTATGCTAAAGATGCTAAACAAGTTCTAAGTAATGGTCAACTAAGTGGATTAAACGTTGGGGCTGTTGTTATTTTACCGGAAGGCTTTAAATTAGCCCCAAAAAATTTAATTTCAAAGGAAATTCAGGAAAAAAGTAAGGGTGTTTATATCTCTCCTTATAGTTCAACCCAGGATAATATATTAGTAGTTGGTCCAATTGCAGGTGATAAGAATCAAGAAATTATTTTTCCGATCTTATCACCTGACCCTGCAACTAATAAGAAAATTAATTTCTTAAAATATCCAATTTATGTTGGGGCAAACAGAGGTCGAGGACAGATATATCCTACTGGAGAAAAAAGTAATAATAATATTGTTACTTCTTCTTCAGAAGGTCAAATTGCGGAAATTAAGACTTTGGAGAAAGGTGAAACTTCAATAACTATAATCGGTTCTACTGGTACGGAAATTAAACAAACTATTCCAAAAGGGTTATCATTAGTAGTTTCACAAAAAGACACTATTAAATTAGATCAACCTTTAACAAAAGATCCTAATGTTGGTGGATTTGGGCAGACGGATGTAGAAATTGTTTTACAAGACCCAAGTAGAGTAATTGGTTTCATAATTTTTGCTTTTTCTGTATTATTTACTCAAATCTTTTTCGTGATTAAGAAAAAACAATTTGAAAAAGTTCAAGCGGCAGAATTAAAATTTTAGTATTGTTTTTTTTCAGTAAACTAAAGAAAAATAATTTTTCTTTAGTTTATTATATATATATTATAAGCCTTAGAAATAATAAAAAGTATATTAAACTATATCCTGAAAATTAATTAATGAAACTTTTTATTTCATAGCTATAATTATAATTCTCTACTTTTTGTTTCTCCTCACCTCGAAATTTTTGTTGATACTCATAAAATCGATCTTTGGGTTTTTTAGAAATTAAAGGTAAGTCTATTTTTTTAAAGCTTTTCGAAGATGGTATAAATAATATTTCGCCATTTTTTGTCTCAGTATTGTTCCAAAAACTTAAAAAATCACCTAACCCCATAGAAACAATTTTAACATTACTAGCTATATCTAATAACACTTTATCACTCTCAGATAAGTAAGCAGTTTCACTACGTTCATTTGGCTCAAGAAACTCATGGAGTTCTTCAGGAATACGTGGGAATAAAAAGCGTTGGTAATTTAATTCATATTGAGGTTTCAGTTGTGTACGCGATTTTATTAATCTATACTTCGTCAACCATAATTGAATTTTCTCCATTCTGGTTTCTGGAAAAGCATATTTATTTTGTAACGTAAATGAGTCATCTAAGTAATCCATATTTGCTAAAGGGTAATCCCTTTGGTTACTAGAATTCTCAATAAACCTTATCGCTTTGAAAGGTTCAAGAAGTTCTTCAAGAACTGTTATTAATAAATCTTGTGCCTCTTCCAAATTAGAAAAAATCGGAATAATATTTTTGCTTAATAATTCGTCTGTATTTTTATAAACTAAGTCTTCTATTTCTGCTAACCTTAATTCTTTTTTTTCTTTATTCCAAATATCATCTAGCTTAATAGTTTTGATGTTATTTTCTAATATATCTTTAAATGTTCTATTAAAGCTTACTTCATTTCTTGGTGTTGTAAGGTAAGGCTCAGCATTTGTAAATATTGTATTATCAAGAAAGGCGTAGTCATATTCATATTCACTCAAAAAATAATAAAGTGTTCTTTCTTTTCCTAAATCATCCACTATCGTTTCTGTAATTAAGTTTGACTCATCTTCTTCCTGTTCTTCTATAGTTAAATCGGGTACCTCTAAATTACCATTTATTCCATATTTTTTTGGTAAAAGTAAAGCTTCTAAAGATAACTCTGACAAGCTTCCGTATGGAGCCTCAACCTCAAGTGCGTGTTCTAATATAAAAGGTCTATTCCCTGGTCTACCTTCTATAAACCCCTTTTTATTAAGATCTGCATCAGTTCTCATTAAAAAAGTACCTGCTCGCGCCGATATAGCTTTCCCATATGAAGAATTTGATAAATCATCAAAATTATTAATTGGTACACCAACTAAAAATTCTTTTTCTTCTACTTTTATAGATTTAACAATAAAATAAACCTCAATTTTATTAAGTTTTTCCTTAGCGTTAAGGTTTTGATTAACATATTTTTTAACGTGACTCTTATTTTCTTTAGTAATTTCATTTAAATTACTTGATTTATCAGATCCTTCACTTCCATCATTAATAGCCCAGCGATCAATCTTTTCATTTTCTTCGCTCCATAGATCATTTACATTAAAGTTATTATCAAACAAACTTTTATCATTCTCATTAATCTCAGCTGATATGCGACTGGACACATTAAAATCACTAGGTATATTCTTAGGCACGAAATTTAGGTTCGTCATATTTTCAACTCATTATTTTTGATTATAAATGATCTCTAATAACTATTTCTTAAAAGATAGAAGAACAAATTATATTCTTGTAAGATATATATATATATATATATATATATCTTATAAGAATATAATTTGTATTTTTTTAGACAAAATGATTATATTTAAAAAATAGGGAATGTTAATGCGTCAGGATAGAAACGATTAGCTTCAATGATAAACCCAGCAGTAAATGTCATCCATCCAACAAATAAAACAGGTGCAGTCGAAAGATATTTCAAGAAATTGTCCATGTTATTTGATACCTCTTAATTTATTATATATAGTGAAATTTTCATTTTAAGAATGTTACTATCTAGGAGATACAGTAATTTCAGAATCAGGAACTAAAAAATTACCCGTAGTGAATTCTTGCCAAGCCGATACTGGCCAAATAAATCCTGAAGACATAATTTTTAAGGCTAATGGTACATCAAGTATAATTTCTTTTTCCGTTGGGTTTGAAGTAGATCCCACTGTATTTAGATAAGTACGACCAGCCCAACCTATCCAGCCACTTATGTATAAGAACATCATTCCTGGAATTATGAATTCAACAGCATGATCCCATCTTCCATCTGTTATAAGATGAGGTAAGCCTTCTTTACCACATAACAACTCAGAGTTGGAGTAACGAGTAAATCTTTGTTCAGTTCTAGTAATTTGTTGTTCTAAAGCTAATGCTGGAGGAGATCCAGGCTCATATTTTTTAACTCTTCCTTCTAATTTTTTAACACTAGCATCTAATCGCTTATTAAAAGTTGCTGATTCACTACATTTTGTTAAACCTGCAACATCAGCAAATGCTACTAAAGGTATGCTAAGAGCTAAAAAAAATATTAATACTGATTTCTTAAAATTAAACATTAATGTGAAAAGTAATGAAAAACTATGAGTTTTAATAAAAAATAAATTTTTCATGCTATATATAATTTGTATATATACAACATGGAAATAATGATATAAATATAGTATAGTATATTATTTGTGTAAAATTCAAATTAGTTTATCAACCTTATACAAATTTTTGATTATCGACGATCAGTATAAAGCTGAGAACCGATCTTTTCAAGTTTTTGATTACGTCGAAGTGGTCTGGTTACTAATTCTAAAACTTCAATAGCGTTTGTAAAACCATGAATTTGAGCAAATGTAAATTCAACGGACCATTTTGTATTAATACCCCTTGCTTCTAATGGATTTGCATGCGCCATACCAGTAATAACTAAATCAGGTTTCATATCACGAATTCTATCTACTTGATTATAATTATCAGGCTTTTCAATAATAATAGGAATTGGAATATTTTTTTCTTTACAAGTTTTTTGCAATAATTGTAATTCAGCTCCTTGATATCTTTTGTCCATATATGGTATACCAATCTCAAATACAATCATGCCTGATCTTATTAAAAAACGTGCTAATGAAATTTCTAATAAATTGTCACCCATAAAGAATACACTTTTACCATCAATTAAGCTAACATAATATTTTAATTTTTCCCATATTTCATCTTCTCTCTCCTGTAACCCTTTGGGTTCAATATCAAAAACATAACAAATCTTTTCTAACCAAGCTCTTGTACCATCCGGTCCAATGGGGAATGGAGCACCAATTAATTTACATTTTCTTCTTCTCATTAAGGTTGTTGCAGTTCTACTTAAATATGGGTTTACTCCACAAACATAATTCCCTTCATTAATAAGAGGTAATTCAGTATAACGTTTTGAGGGTAGCCAACCTGAAACTCGAATACCTTGTTTTTTCAACTCTAAAGTCAGTTGATTAACAACTGGGTCAGGTATAGAACCAAACAAAATAAGAGGTACATGTTCAACATAATCCTTATCGGGTGAGATTACTTTTTCTAATTGAATTTCTAACTGCTTTGCATTTGGCCGTTGTGCTAAAGCGGCTAATACAGTATCCTCACCTTGTGTAAACGCATAATCAAGTCCATTTGCTCTTGCGACTACAATTGGGAGGCTTATTTCTGCTTCTAACTTTGGTGCAATACCTTCTAAATCCATTTTAATGATTTCTGTTGTACATGTACCAATCCAAAAGATTACACTAGGGTTTCGGTCCCTTTTTACTTGTAAACATAAACGTTTTAGTTCTTCATAATCACTTAATTGTGCTGATATATCACCTTCTTCTAGTTCAGCCATAGCATAACGGGGTTCAGCAAAAATCATTACTCCCAAAGCGTTTTGCAAAAAGTACCCGCAAGTCTTTGTACCAATAACTAAAAAGAAACTATCTTCAATTTTTTGGTACAACCAAGCAACGCAACTAATTGGACAAAAGGTATGATAATTACCTGTTTCGCATTCAAAATTTATCTTTTCTTTTAAATCGTTGTTATCTACATGTTTTAGCTGATTCATATAAATCCTTTTACTAAAAAATTAAAATTTATAAGTCTAATTTTTTTAGACTAAATCGAAAATACTTCATTCAAATCATTTTCAATAGTATCAAATTCTAATGTATCTTCATCTTTTTGTGTTGGGTTTAAATAGAAATCAGATAGTAAACTAAATAATTCACGGTCTGCAGCTTCTTTTGGAACTACGCCTTCAGGGTTCGCAATAAGTTGGTCTGCTACATTTAGGTAGTATTCACAAATATAATATAAAGAACTATCAGATTCTGTCATCTCAAATAAAGTTTTACCCTTTACTCTTGAAACTCTAATATCTTCAATAAGAGGTAAGACTTCTAAAACGGGCATTGGTACTGCATTAATATATTTATCAATTAAATCTCGAGTAGCTGTTCTATTACCTATAAGTCCCGCCAGTCTTAATGCATGTGTTCTAGCTTTTTCCCTTACTGAAGCAGCGATTCTATTTGCGGCAAATAAAGCATCAAAACCATTATCTGTTACAATTAAACAATAATCAGCATAATTTAATGGTGCAGCAAAACCACCACAAACAACATCTCCTAAAACATCAAATAAAATTACATCATATTCATCAAATGCATTTAATTCTTTTAAAAGTTTTACTGTTTCCCCTACAACATAACCTCCACAACCAGCTCCAGCAGGTGGTCCTCCTGCTTCAACACAATCCACTCCTCCGTAACCTTGGTATATAACGTCTTCTGGCCAAATATCTTCATAATGATAATCTTTAGCTTGTAATGTATCAATAATCGTTGGAATTAAAAAACCAGTTAATGTAAATGTACTATCATGCTTTGGATCACAACCAATTTGTAAAACACGTTTTCCTCGTCTAGAAAGAGCGACAGAAATATTGCAACTTGTTGTTGATTTACCGATACCACCTTTACCATAAACCGCTAGTTTCATATATGACTCCTGATTTTTATTATGTGTTAACTAAATTATTATTATTTGGTTTAATAAATAATTATTAATAATAGTTGCTCTTAAGAGATATTGATTGGTATAAATGATATAAGAATAGTATAATATAGTTTTTTAATAATCTTATATTATTATATATATTATATTATTGTGTTATCTTATTATATATTATAATCTAAATATTTAATATATATACATTTATATAATATAATAGAATTTTAATTACTATAAATAGTTTGTTTTTTCTTTTTATTTCATAATTTTTAACTTTTTTACTGTAGATTTTTAGTCTTTAATTATATATTTAGTTACCTAACTTTTTTGATGTTTGGTTTTTTGTAAATATATAAGCTATACTAATTACGTACATTCGTGGTAATTTTAATTATATTATAAAAATAGGGGGTAATAATGTTTTTTCAGGATTTTTTTAACGTTTGTAATGATAGTAATATATTTAATAATATCCTGTTTGCTTGCTGTCTTGTCTCTACCATTTTCTATTGGTTTAGTTTAGGGTTTAAAAATATAAAAGTTTTTAGTACTTTAGCAAAAATTACTTCACGATTTGCAACCTTAAGTCTATTTGTTTTTTTATTAAATCGTTGGATTCAATTTGGCTATTTTCCTTTAAGTAATTTATATGAATCTCTACTGTTTCTATCATGTATACTTTTATTTGTTTCTCAAGCTTTAGAGTCTAAAACTCAAAGTTTATTATTTGGATGTATTATTGTACCAATTGTTTTATTTATTACTGGTTTTGCTGCATTAACACTACCCCTTGAGATGCAAAAAGCAAGTGCTTTAGTTCCAGCCCTACAGTCAAATTGGTTAATGATGCACGTTAGTTTAATGATGTTAAGTTATGCTATATTAATTATTGGGTCATCATTCGCAATAGTTTATGTAGGTTCATTTTTAGAACTTGAAGATTATATAAAAACGATACCAGTTAGAGCTGCTGAATATGAAAAGCATATGAGAAAAACTTTAAACCTAACCAAAAGCCAATTTTTATATCTAGGTCTAGATGTAATTTATAACGAGGAAGAAGATATTGTTATAAATAACCGTACAAAATTTTTATATAATATCGATAATTGGAGTTATAGAGCTATAAGTTTAGGATTTCCTTTTTTGACTATTGGTATAATAGCCGGTGCTGTTTGGGCAAATGAAGCTTGGGGATCTTATTGGAGTTGGGATCCAAAAGAAACTTGGGCTTTAATAACTTGGTTAATTTTCGCAGCCTACTTACATCTTCGACTAATAGTAGGTTTAAATGGAAAAAAACCAGCTCTTTTAGCAAGTATCGGGTTCTTTGTTGTTTGGATTTGTTATCTTGGGGTTAATTTTTTAGGGCAAGGTTTACATAGCTATGGTTGGTTTACATAAAACTAGAATTCCCTTTATATTTAATTTAAGATTATGAAATTTAAGATTATATTTTATTTTTCTGTTGAAATTTATTTACCTTAAAATAAATAATCGATTTATTAAATTTCCGATCAAACTGATCTTTTCAGATATTTTTAAATTACTAGAAGAAAAATAGTGATACAAAAAGTTGAAAGGTACCTTATAGAGAATAAAACATAAAATAATTAGAAAGTTAGGAGTTAAGGTAAATAAAATCTATTGTCTTACTATATACTATAGTATATCTAACTCTATTTTATTGAATATAATGGTTCGATAGTATTTTTACAAAAAGGCTAATAAAATATGGAAATCATATTACTAACAAAGTTACCAGAACTGTACTCAATGTATAGTCCAATTGTAGATATTTTACCAATTGTTCCAGTTCTTTTTTTATTACTTGCTTTCCTGTGGCAAGCTTCAGTTGGTTTTAGATAAACAAACTTATAAATAGTGATTTTGTAGAAATATATTAGTGTCTAGAATACGGGACTAATATCTTCTGATTATTCAAACTTTTTAAACGCAATACCCTTAATCACTTTAATAATTATTTATATATTTTTATATTATGATTGAACCTCTTCTTTTTGGTATGGTCTTAGGTCTTATCCCAGTAACTTTAATTGGTTTATTCGTTGCTGCTTTTTTACAATACCGTCGCGGAAATAAACTTGGTCTATAAAAAAGAGAGATAATAATTATATTATCTCTCCTATTTTAAATTTTTAATTACCAACTAGCTTTTCTTATACCAGGCAATAAACAATTATGTGCCATTTCTCTAACCATGTGTCGGCATAAACCAAAATCTCTATAAACCCCTCGACTACGACCAGTTCGCCAACAACGGTTTCTTAATCTTATACGTGAGCTATTTCTTGGTAGCTTTTCTATTTTTTTATGAACTTTCATTTGATCAGAAAAAGTATTTGCCTTTTTAAATTCTAAAAGAAGTGACTTTCGTTTTTCGCTATATTTTATAACTAATCTTTCTCGTTTTTTTTCTCTTTCAATCATTGATTGTTTAGCCATAGAACATTCCTTAATTAATTTTTTTATATTTTATTAAATTTGTATATTAAAGTAATATTATACTTTAATATACAAACCTAAACAATAGTATAATCTAAATTAACCAAATTTTCCAGTCGTTGAAGCTATAACAAAAGCAGCATAAGTTAAAATATACCCGACTGTAAAATGAACTAGCCCAACTAATCTAGCTTGAACAATTGATAGAGCAACAGGTTTGTCACGCCAACGAACTAAGTTCGCAAGAGGTGTACGTTCATGAGCCCAAACTAATGTTTCTATAAGCTCTTGCCAGTATCCTCTCCATGAAATTAAGAACATAAACCCAGTAGCCCAAATTAAATGTCCAAATAAGAACATCCAGGCCCATACGGATAAACTATTCATACCATAAGGATTATAACCATTTATTAATGGAGATGAATTTAACCATAAATAATCACGTAACCAACCCATAATATAGTTCGAAGACTCATTAAACTGAGCTGCATTACCTTGCCAAATTGTAACATGTTTCCAATGCCAATAAAAAGTAACCCAACCAATTGTGTTTAACATCCAAAACATTGATAAATAAAAAGCATCCCAAGCTGAAATATCACAAGTACCACCACGACCTGGACCATCACAAGGAAAACTATAACCAAAATCTTTTTTATCTGGCATTAATTTAGAACCACGGGCATCTAAAGCCCCTTTAACTAAGATTAATGTTGTAGTATGTAATCCTAAAGCAATAGCATGGTGTACTAAAAAATCACCAGGCCCAATAGTTAAAAATAAATCATTTTTATCACTATTAATTGCTTCTATCCAACCAGGTATCCAGATTTCGCTTCCGGCAACGCTAGCAGGACTTTCTTTCGAAGATAATAAAAGATCAAAACCATAAACGGCTTTTCCTGAAGCCGCTTGGATAAATTGTGCGAAAACAGGTTCTACTAATATTTGTTTCTCAGGCTGCCCAAATGCAACTACAGTATCGTTATGAATATATAGTCCTAATGTATGGAAACCTAAAAATAAACTAACCCAACTTAAATGAGAAATAATTGCTTCTTTATGCTCAAGCATTCTAGCTAAAACATTATCCTGGTTTGCTTCTGGATCATAATCTCTAACAAAAAAAATTGCCCCGTGTGCAAATGCCCCTACCATTAAAAAACCAGCTATATACTGATGATGTGTATAAAGAGCTGCTTGAGTTGTAAAATCTTTTGCCATAAAAGCATAAGGAGGTATTGCGTACATATGTTGAGCAACTAAAGATGTAATTACACCTAATGCTGCTAGAGCTAAACCAAGTTGAATATGTAAAGAGTTTGTTATTGTATCAAATAATCCTCGATGCCCTGCACCTAATCTTCCACCAGGTGGACGATGTGCATCTAGAATTTCTTTCATATTATGGCCAATCGCAAAATTTGTTCTATACATATGCCCAGCAATTATAAATACAATTGCAATTGCAAGATGATGATGTGCTATATCAGTAAGCCAAAGAGATTTAGATTGTGGGTGGAAACCACCTAAGAATGTAAGAATAGCAGTACCTGCACCTGTATTTGTACCAAAAATATGTTCTACGGTATCAGGATTTTGAGAATAGGCATTCCAATTACCATCAAAAAATGGAGTTAAACCATCTGGATGCGGTAAAGTTGTTAAGAAATTATCCCAACCAACATGGATACCACGAGATGCCGGAATAGCAACATGAACTAAATGTCCTGTCCATGCTAAAGAGCTTACCCCAAATAAACCTGTTAAATGATGGTTTAAACGTGACTCGTTAGTTTTAAACCAAGATAGGCTTGGACGGAATTTTGGTTGCAAATGTAACCAACCAGCAAATAATAATAAACTAGATAACGCGATTAAAAAAATAGACCCTACATATAAATCATTATTTGTTCTCATTCCAATAGTATACCACCAATGGTAAACACCTGAATAAGAAATATTTACTGGGTAAAATGCGCCACCTTTTGTGAAAGCTTTCATTGCAAGCTCACCAAAATGTGGATCCCAAATTGTATGTGCAATTGGTTTTACTTTTAATGGGTTTAAAGACCATTGTTCAAAGTTCCCTTGCCAAGCAACATGGAATAAATTACCAGATGTCCAAAGAAAAATAATCGCTAAATGACCGAAATGAGAAGCAAAGATTTTTTGATATAAATTTTCTTCTGTCATCCCATCATGTGTTTCAAAATCATGGGCTGTTGCAATACCAAACCAAATTCTTCTAGTTGTCGGATCTTGTGCTAAAGCTTGGCTAAATTTTGGAAATTTAGTTACCATAAATATTTTACCTCGTTAATTTTATCCTACAGAAATAATTCTTGCTAAGAAGAAAGACCACGTTGTTCCAATACCACCTAATAGATAATGCGCTAATCCTACAGCTCGACCTTGAGTAATACTTAATGCTCGAGGTTGAATTGCTGGTGCAACTTTAATTTTGTTATGAGCCCAAACAATTGATTCAATAAGCTCTTGCCAATAGCCACGACCACTAAATAAGAACATTAAACTAAATGCCCAAATGAAATGCGCTCCAAGGAAAATTAAACCATAAGCAGATAACGCAGATCCATATGATTGAATTACTTGTGATGCTTGTGCCCATAAAAAATCTCTTAACCATCCATTAATAGTAATTGAACTTTGGGTAAAATTACCACCAGTGATGTGAGAAACTGCTCCTGTTGGTGTTACTGATCCCCAAACATCAGATTGCATTTTCCAACTGAAATGGAATATAACTACTGAAATTGAGTTGTACATCCAGAATAAACCTAAAAATATATGATCCCAAGCTGAAACTTGACAAGTACCGCCTCTTCCTGGTCCATCACAAGGGAAACGGAAACCTAAATTAGATTTATCAGGGATTAATTTTGAACTACGAGCATATAGAACACCTTTTAATAAAATTAAAACAGTTACATGGATTGTGAAAGCATGAATATGGTGAACCATAAAATCAGCTGTACTCAATTTTATTGGCATTATAGCGATTTTTGATCCAATAGAAACAATATCACCACCAAAAACGTAACTTGCTGTTGTTAAAGCATTTGGTGCAGTACTACTTGGTGCTAATAAATGTAAATTTTGAATTGCCTGTGCAAAAATAGGTTTTAAAGGAATACCTGTATCGGAAAACATATCTGGTGCACGCCCTAATGCTCTCATTGTATCATTATGTATGTATAACCCAAAACTATGAAAACCTAGGAATATACAAACCCAATTTAAATGAGAAATAATAGAATCTCTATGACGAACAACTCTATCTAATAAATTATTATAGTTTTTTGCTGGGTTATAATCACGAACCATAAAAATAGCCCCATGTGCTGCACCACCGACAATACAGAATCCCCCAATCCACATATGATGAGTAAATAAAGAAAGTTGCGTAGCATAATCAGTAGCAATATAAGGATATGGAGGCATTGCATACATATGATGAGCAACTATAATGCTTAACGATCCCATCATTGCTAGATTAATTGCTAGTTGCGCATGCCATGAAGTTGTTAAAATTTCATAAAGACCTGTATGGCCAGCACCAGTAAAGGGCCCTTTATGAGCTTCTAAAATTTCTTTCATACTATGTCCAATTCCCCAATTTGTACGGTACATATGTCCTGCAACGATAAATAGGACTGCTAAAGCTAAATGATGATGAGCAGTATCACTTAACCAAAGGCCACCTGTTACGGGGTTTAAGCCACCTTTAAACGTTAAAAAATCAGAATATTCGCCCCAATTTAATGAAAAGAAAGGAACTATACCTTTTTTGAAACTTGGGTAAAGCTGACCAATTAATTCCCTATTAATAATAAATTCATAAGGTAAAGGAATTTCTTGTGAACCAACACCAGCATCTAATAATTTATTAATAGGTAATGCTACATGAATTTGGTGTCCAGACCAAGCTAAACAACCTAAACCTAATAAACCAGATAAATGATGATTTAACATTGATTCTGCGTTTTGAAACCACTCTAATTTGGGAGCAGCTTTGTGATAATGGAACCAGCCTCCAAATAACATTAACCCAGACATAATTAATCCACCAATGGCAGTCCAGTATAATTCAATTTCACTTGTTATACCCTCAGCACGCCATAATTGGAAAAATCCTGATGTTATTTGAACACCTTGAAAATTACCACCAACATCTCCATTTAAGATTTCTTGACCAACAATAGGCCACACGACTTGTGCACTTGGCTTAATACTAATAGGATTATTTAACCATGCTAAATAATTCGAGAAATAAGCACCGTGAAAATGCATCCCACTTATCCATAAAAATATTATTGCTAGTTGTCCAAAATGTGCACTAAAAATTTTTCTAGAAACTTCTTCTAAGGAGTTTGTTTGACTATCAAAATCATGTGCATCTGCGTGTAAATTCCAAATCCAAGTAGTTGTTTTTGGGCCTTTAGACAATGTACGCGAAAAATGACCCGGCTTAGCCCATTTTTCGAAACTAGTTTTGTTAGCATCACGATCAACAAGAACTTTAACTTTGGCTGCTTGCTTATTGGAGTTCATTACCTTTTCCTCTCTGGAGACATAAAGATAGGAAACGCTCAAGTCTCATGAAATAATTATACTATTCCGAATTGAGTTTTCACTAATATATTATAACTAATTTTCTATTAAAAAGAAACTATATGTTATACTAATATGGAATTTGCTTTAACAATAAGTTTTTATAAATTTATATAAAATAAGTATGAAAAATATTTTATTTTTATAAATAGAAATATTTTTTGAACACTATTATACTTTACCCCCAAGGGAATTCGAATCCCTGTTCCCTCCGTGAAAAGGAGATGTCCTAGGCCTCTAGACGATGGGGGCTTAAATTATTTTTTATACTAAAAGTATAAAAAATAATTTCTAAATATTTATTTGAGCAGGCCCAGAAGGAATTGAACCTACATTAGAAACTTAGAAGGTTCCGGTCTTTATCCATTAGACGATGAGCCCATTTATCTAAAAATTATTACTTTTTTAATAGCTTCTAGAATAACGCTTATAAATTGTAATAGTATGTATATATACATATATATGATATGAATATAACTTTGTCAAATGCTATAAAAATTCAGATATAAGCATCAAAGATATAATATTTTAAGTTTAGTAATAACTTCTAAACTTAAAATATTATATCGAAAAAGGAAACTAATTGTTAGATTAACTTTGTATTTCTACAAAAAATTGCTAACCAGCACAACAAATAATGTTGAGCTTCCAAAGCTTTCTGAAAACAAAACTAACTTAGAACCTTTAAAAAGACTATAGTAGTCATCAAGTTTCTAGAAAATTAGAAAAAATGATGTCTTATCCTTAATAACGGTCTCCAGCAGGTCTTGCTTGAACAGCATAACTTGAAATCGTGTATTGAATGTTACGACCACCAATTTCATTACGTTCTAGATAGAAACCAGGTTCGTTTGAAGGTCGTTGTACCAGAAATGATAATACACAACTTTCTGTACCGATACTAGCATCAAACGCGTTGATTTTAATGTAACCTTCTGGGTTAACTTTTCTACATTCACCAAGTTCATACATTACTGCAGCAGGATCTTGAATATCAAATAAAGGAAGACCCCATAATTCCCAATATGAATTACGTGGGTGTGGATCATCTGTCCATTCTACACTAACAGCCCATCCTTTTGTCATAGCATAAGCAACTTGTTTTTTAATTTGCTCATCACTTAGATCTGGTAAAAACGAAAAACATCCTTGCGTAACTCTCATCACTATTCAAATATTCTTTAAAGATAAATTATAGAAATTTTATTTTTAGTTATATACTAAAATTTTTATTTGCTCTCTACTTTCGCTTAAAATAATATGGGGTATTAAGTATTTTTTCTGAAGTTATAACAAATTTAAGGTCAAGTCTAAATTTTATAACAAAATACTCAATAGAATTTGAATAAGAAAAATAAAATTATTTAGAATTCATGTCCTATAAATTTGCTTTCAGTATACTATTTGCTTTCAGTTGGAAGCTCAACGAAGTCAGGTGTATCTGTTGAAGTATACTCGAAAGTAATATCTTTCCATAAATCTAACGCCGCTTTTAAAGGACCACAAGTAGCCGCTGCGTTACGTAGGATTTCAGGACCTTCTCCAACATAATCACGACCTTCATTACGAGCTAGAACCATAGATTCTAGAGCAACACGGTTTGCTGTTGCACCGGATTGAATACCATCAGGGTGACCAATAGTACCACCACCAAATTGTAGAACTACATCGTCACCTAAATAGTAAAGAAGTTGGTGCATTTGACCACAATGGATTCCACCAGAAGCTACAGGAACACATTTTCTAAGAGATGCCCAATCCATGTCGAAGAATAAACCTTCAGCTAAATTAATTTTAAGTTGAGTTAATAATAAAGTGTTGTAGAATCCTCTAACCATTAAAGGATCTCCTTCTAATTTACCAACAACTGTACCAGCATGGATATGGTCTACACCACACATACGCATCCATTTACAGATAACTCGGAAATTAATACCATGGTTTTTTTGACGAGCATAAGTAGAATTACCTGCACGATGTAAATGTAAAATCATCTCAGCTTTTCTTGCCCAGATCGCCATAGTTTGAATAGCAGTATAACCAATAACTAAATCGACCATTACAATAACAGTACCAATTGAATGAGCGTATTCTGCACGTTCATACATTTGTTCGATTGTTGCAGCAGTAATGTTAAGGTAAGAACCTTTAACTTCACCTGTTGCAGCAGCGGCACGGTTAACACCTTCCATACAGTATAAGAAACGTTCTTTCCAACGCATGAATGGTTGTGAGTTAATGTTCTCATCATCCTTAAGGAAATCAAGACCACCACATAAACCTTCATAAACTACACGCCCGTAGTTTTTACCTGAAAGACCTAATTTAGGTTTTACAGTAGCACCTAAGAAAGGACGACCAAATTTGTCTAATCTTTCTCTTTCCACAACAACCCCAGTTGCTGGACCTTGGAAAGTTTTTAAGTAAGCAAAAGGAATTCTCATGTCTTCTAGACGTAAAGCTTTAACAGCTTTAAAACCGAAAACGTTACCAATAATAGAGGCTGTTAAGTTCGCAAGAGAACCTTCCTCAAATAAATCACATTCATAAGCGATATATGCAAAGTATTGGTCGCTTGTTCCAGGTACTGGATCTACTCTATATGCTTTTGCTCTATAGATATCGCAAGCAGTTAATAAGTCTGTCCAAACTACCGTCCATGTTGCAGTAGAAGATTCACCCGCAACAGCAGCGGCAGCTTCTACGGGATCTACGCCTGGTTGTGGAGTTATACGGAATAGAGCTAGAATATCAGTGTCTTTAACGTTATAATCAGCATCCCAATATCCCATTTTGGCATATGGAATTACACCTGATTCGTAACGCTCACTTTTTAATCGAGTTCTTTCCTGCACATTCTCAGGCATATAGATTCTCCGAAGCCAGCAACAAGCTCTTAATAGTTTTTATCCTTTAATGAGGGAATAATTTAGAAGTCCCTAAGGTACATACATACTATACTCTAGAAAGGTATTAACTTTTCTCTGTTAATAAATAAAAAGATAATTTTTATTAATTTTACATTAATATATTAATATAATTATATATTAAATTACTTAAAAAGAGTTGTCTATAGATTTCTAATATACTGTAGCTAGTTTAATTCGATTACTCTAAGGTTATTTGATTTCTAAAGGCGATATAGCCAAGTGGTAAGGCCGTGGATTGCAAATCCTCTATCCCCAGTTCGAATCTGGGTGTCGCCTAATTTTAAAAAAATTTAAACTAACCGATAGCTTTAAAATTAGATTTTTAAGATATATATTATATGATGTATTGGTGTAATTGGGGGTGTGGCGGAATGGTAGACGCAACGGACTTAAAACTTTGAGCATCAAATCATTAACGTGATTAGCGAAGTAAGTTCTCAAATTCAAGGAAATCTAAGTCATAATCACGATAAGACAATCTTGAGCCAAGAATTAGTATAGTTAAGTATTAATTAAGGTGCAGAGACTCGACGGGAACTACCTTAATTGGTAAAGAGAGAGTCCAATTTTGAAAAAAAAAATGTATATATACTTTTTTATTATTGATGAAAATCATATCGAAATGAAAATCCGTTGATGCAAATCGTGAGGGTTCAAGTCCCTCCACCCCCAAATAAAAATATATTATAATAAAACAAAAAAAAATTATGTGTATTTGTTTGAATTGTAATCGTATAGACAATTGTGAAATTTATTTTATTGTTGAGCAAAAACATAATGAAAAGAAAAAGTATCATAAAAAGAAAAGACCATTTTTCCCTCAATCTCCTACTCTACTGTGTATAAATTTTTTTTCTAAAAGAAAATTATATCTCTCAGAATGGGATGTTAATGAATGTTTATCTTACCAAGAAAAGCCTGGTAGTTGGATGTCATTTAGCCAAAAAAATTCTCGACATTCCTCTTATCTTTCATTCGACTTATTATTTTAGAAGAATTTCTAACTCTAGAATATTTTTATTCTATGGACTTTATCAATAAAGTATAAGAGTTTAATATATTAAAGTCTGATATTTAAGAATCAAACTTTAATATTAGCTGGTAATAGAAAATTAGCATTCAAAATTATTTTTTAATATTAAGATTAATATATAAATCTTAATGTTTTAATCATTTAGTTTAAGACTAACCATTAGAAAATCTATTAGCAGCTTTTTACGGTTTGGGTTAAGCTTATGAAGGTTTATAAGAATCGTTATAAAATAATTCTTCAACATTTATAAAATAATTTCTACCAGTACCAGCTTCAAACTCAGGATATTCTTTTAATGAAGAAGTACTTACTGAAGATTCACGTGTTAGAGCAATTTCTCCCGTTCTAGATAATTGCAAAATATTATATTTTTCTAATATTTTTTGAAGAGCCACAATTTTTCCAGGATCGGCTGTTACTTCTATGATAAGTGTAGATTCTGTGATATCATTAATTTTAAATCTAAATATGTCAGCTAACCTTAGAATTTCCTCTCGTTCTATAATATTTACTTGTAGTTTTATTAGAACTAACTCTCTCTGTACTAAAGGTAAGTACGTTATATCTTGAACATTTACAACATTAATTAATTTTTTTATTTGCTTAGTTAACTGGCTAGCAGCATCTGAGCCATCGCTTTGATTTATTACTACTATTGTTATTCGTTCATAACATTTTCTTTCGCATGCTGCCATAGTAATACTTTCAATCTGAAATCGTCTTCTAGTTAATAAGCTTACAATACGAACTAGTCCTCCTGCATCCTTTTCAACTAATACTGAAATAGTTCTTTTCATAATTCTTTTAAATATTATTTTAATTAATAAATTAACGGCAATGATTTGAACAAAAAAGAAAATTTCCCCTTTTTTGTTCAAATCATTTTACTGGCTTACTTCAACTATAACAGAAAAAGCTGACGGGTCTAAAATAGCTAATTGGGATAACATTTTACGGTTTAGAAGAATTTTTGATCGTTTTAAATTATGGATGAATCTGCTATACTTTAAGTTGTAATTGCTTACTGCAGCATTTATCCTTGTAATCCATAATTGACGAAATATTCTTTTCTTCTCTTTTCTTCCACGATATGCATATATCAAGCTTTTAATTACTTGTTGATTTGCTACACGGAATAAACTTGAATGAGCACCAGAAAACCCTTTTGCAAGTTTTAAAATTTTGTTTCTACGGTTCCTAGCAACATTCCCTCGCTTAACTCTTACCATTAATTTTGTTATCGTTATAGGTTAACAAACTAACATTTTTCTTATTGCTTTAGTATCTGATTTACTTACTATAATGGTGTTCGATAAATTTCTCTTTTGCTTAGCAGATTTTTTTTCTAAAAGATGTCCCTTAAAAGCTTTACGTCTAACAAATTTTTTTCCTGCAAGAAGTTTATAACGTTTTTTTGCAGCTTTTCTTGTTTTAAGTTTTGGCATAATTTTTTTTGATCTCTATATATTTTTATATCCTGAATTAATAATTATTTTAAGAACCTCGTTTTATTTTCTCGATTAATACGTAGTACGTCAATTTTTAGATATAAATTGTTTCATCACCAGGTTCCCAATCACTAGGACAAACCTCATCAGGGTTTTCTGTTATATGTTGAATAGCTTGTAAAATTCTTAAGGTTTCATCAACACTACGACCAAAAGATAAATTATTCGTAGTTGAATATTGTATAACGCCTTTTTTATCAATAATAAATAAACCACGTAAAGCAACCCCAGAATCATGTAAAATATTATAAGAATTACTAATTTCTTTTTTCAAGTCAGAAACTAGAGGATAACTTAATGGTCCTAAACCTCCATCTTCCCGTTTTGTTTGTACCCATGATAAATGTGAATATTCACTATCAACAGAAACAGCTAAAACTTCAGTGTCCAGTGAACTGAATTCTTTAAAGCGATCACTAAAGGAAGTTATTTCAGTAGGACAAACAAAAGTAAAATTTAATGGATAAAAAAATAGAACAACATATTTTTTTTTACGGTAATCTGATAATCGGATTTTATAACGCTCTTCGTCATAAACTGCTATTGCCTCAAAATCGGGAGCAATTCCCCCTACCCGTGCATTATTATTATTCATAATAATATTTTCCTTATATAATTAATCACAGTTAATTTTATCTCTATACTGGGAAGAATAACTACTCTTTAACAGTAACTTATTGATTTTGTCTATTAAAATTTAAATGACAAAATAATAACCAAGACCCATTTAGTATATAGTATGCCAATCTTTTTCAGAATTTACAGGTTTCATTAATCCTATCTTTATTAAATTAATTAATATAATAGAATAGTTTCCTGTACGTTGGAAAAAGAACATAAAATTCTGTAAAATATGACCGTAATGTTCTTTTTCTTTCACATCAATTTCTATTAATGATAAATTTGCCTCAGCACATTTGTCTAGACGTTTGAAGAAACTTGGATGGTTTACATTTAAAATAACAGGAAATAAGCGTCCGGCACTTTGATTTGTTTTTTTGATTACATGGATATCAAATTTACGAGCATCCAAACCTAAGGTAGCATAAAAACTACTTCTTTGGAAGTCATTTAAGTACATAGTTGCAAAAACTGATAATAGAAAAAATCTACACCAAATTTTAGCAACATTAGTAGTTAATAATTCTGGTTGGGATTTTAAAATAGCAGCAAAAAAGTCTCCATGTCTATTTTCGTCTTGGCACCAACTTTCAAAAAATCTAAATATTGGGTAAATACGATACCCAGGGTTTTTTTCTAAATGTCTATATATAGTTATATATCGCCAATAACCAATTTTTTCTGATAAATATGTAGCATAAAAAATAAATTTAGGTGAAAAAAAAGTATATTTACGGCTTTTAGTTAAAAAACCTAAATCAAGACTTAAATTAAAATCACTCATTGATTTATTTAAAAACCCTGCGTGTCTAGCTTCATCTCTAGACATAAAAGCAAATCCTTCAGCTAATAAAGGGTTTTTCGTTTTAAGGTTTCTTGATAATTCCTTATATAATAGAAATCCTGAAAATTCAGCTGTACATGATCTTTCTAAAAATTCCGTAATAAGAGATTTCGTACGTTTATCAAAATGAGCCCAAGATTGATTAAACTCTTGATCACGAATAAAATGATGTTGGTTATAATCCATACGAAATTCTTCTATAATACATTCAAGCTCTGACTTATTTGAATTGATGTCTAAGTTAGCCATTGCATCAAAATCCGTTGTATAAAAGCGAGGTGTAAGTAAAGACTCCTTTGCAGGAGTTTTTGTTTTTGATGCGTTTGTTTCATTATTTTTATTACTGTTAATTGATTTAGTCATAGATTTTACCCCTAGTATAAATTAATATTTAATTATTACAGTTTTAATTTAAAGCTTTATTTATTTCTCATTCCGATTAGTGAAAATCACTAAATTATTCCAATTTCGTATTTATTAATTTCACGAATAAAGAATTTTAAGTTCGGACTTTGTTTTATACTCAAACCGGAACACCTACAACTAAAGCTAATTTTATTCCTTTTTTTTTTAGTTCATCTAGCCTCTCCTATTTAGTATTATTATATATTATATACTAAATATAATAATAATAAACGTTTTATAAAAATCACTCTTTAAAGTAAGTAGATATTAAATTATATTGATTTTGACCTAGAGTTAAATTAAAGTATATAATAAATTTTATATTGATTATATATTTTCAAAAATTAAGGAATACTCATGGATATAATTAGCTTAGGTTGGGCTACAATTATGATGATATTTACGTTTTCTCTTTCGCTAATCGTTTGGGGCCGTAATGGATTTTAAGATTATATAATTTTAAGCATAAGGATGTAATAATTTATGGGTGGAGAAATTTTATCAATCGGTGTTTTATGTTTCAGTATGGTACTAATCGGATTATCTCTTGGGTTTCTATTATTAAAAGTTCAAGGAGAATAAAAAAGTAAATTAAAATAATCAATAATAATTAAATTATTAACTTTATTAAATTATTTGTTATCTATAAAAATATACTGTTATGAGTAATGTTAACATTTTTAGTATATTATCAATAATACTCAATTTTTCATTAGTTCTTATTATACTAGTTAGAAGTCCTAATGAACAGAGCTTACAAGAAAATTTAGACCCATTTAAACTTTTTGAAAGTTCTCGTAGAGCAGAAAAATCAATCGATAAATTAATTCAAATATTAACTATTTTATATTTTGTCTTAGCTTTGGTATATACTATTAATAGATACTTTTAAGAACTATAATGAATTATTCATAATTAAGGTATTATATTATATTATATTAATTAAGGGGCTGTATTGGTTTCGACATTTATAATTTTATTAATCACTAAGCAGATTTAAATACTTAAAAAATACAGTAATTGCAAACAACATTATTAATTTTAATAAAAATCAAGTCTTTGCATAAATTTCTTGAATTTTAACCTCAATCAATTATATAATTGTTGATTGAAATAAGAATAAGATTATTTTTCCCTAAAACTTTACAAAACTTTAGTTTTGGTATTATTATTATAATAAATAAAGTATTTTAATTTTATTTATTGTTCATATAAAATAAACATAAACTCATCAACTTTCTTGTTAAAAATTTGTTTATTTATTGTGTCAAACGTAACGAAAGTAAACTAATTAATAACTAAATCTGTGATTCCATTGATTAGTTTAATGATTATTTTAAATGGACGTGGGTTCGAGTCCCACCAGCTCCTCACTTCTATAAATTATAAACTATAAAATGAAATTTATAGAATAAATTTTCGCATTTGTGGCCGAGTGGTTGAAGGCAACGGACTCATAATCCGTCTTCTTATTAGAACACCGCTGGTTCGAACCCAGCCAGATGCAGATTACTTAGTTCTAAACCTTTGTTTTAGACGACTTCCTTTACCTACAATACTACGTAAATAATATAATTTTGATCTTCTTACACGAGAAGATTTAATTATTTCAATCGATTCAAATTTAGGAGAATGTATTAAAAAATTTCTTTCGACACCGATCCCCTGGAATACTTTTCTAACTGAAATTGTTAAATTAATCCCACTATTATTTTTTCCTAAAATAATACCTTGATAGTATTGGATTCTCTCCTTATTGCCTTCCTTAATAAATATTCCAATCTTTACTGTGTCACCTACAAATATTTTTGATAAATTCTTTTTAATATGAATACTTTCAACAGAATCAATAAGTTCTTTATCATTTAAGAATGTTGTTTGTTTTAGATTTTTCATTAATTTTTTATTTATAATATTTTACTAAAGGATAATTAAAATAAATTTTTAAACTTTCAAGTTTTTACAAAACTTATCATACCATAGTATATCTTAAAAAAGTATTTTTATTTTAATTTCTAGTTTAGGAAAAATAAAAATTTTTTCTTTATAGCTTTTCTACTAACTAAAAAAAATTATGAACTAGGGAAAGGCATGATACTCCTTAAAAATGAAGTTTACAAAATTCTATAACCAATTATATATTATAGGTGTACACTAATTATTATCTAATATACTATTACTATTATTTAATTTGTTCTTCATTTATAAACTTCATTTTAACCAAGCTAAAAATTACAAAGACCAATATGATTTGAATAAAGAAACAAATTATTTTTCATAAATTAGTAAATAAGGAAAAATGGCTCATAAAAAAGGTGCGGGAAGTACAAAAAATGGACGAGATTCTAACTCAAAACGTCTTGGAGTTAAATGTTTCCAAGGGCATCAAGTACAAGCTGGTAATATTTTAATAAGACAAAGAGGATTAAGTTTTAAACCAGGTGATAATGTAGGGATTGGAAAAGATTACACTTTATATGCACTTAAAGAAGGGTTGGTTTCTTTTAAAAAGAAAAAGAAAAAAACATGCATTTCAGTTTCTACTACTCTTTAATATACTTATACTAAAGATCATTGAGCAAGGATTTACCATATACAAAATTATACTACACTTATATGTTATTAGTTTAATTAAATTATAAATAGTTACAATATTATAACGATCTTTCTTTATACGAATAAAAGAATGATAAGGTAGAAAGAAATTATATTGCATTATTATTATAAATGAAAAGATTCCAAATAGGCTTGGGTACTTTAATAAAAAGCCCAACATCACCCTATTATCTCTAGCCGAAGTACTATCTATAATTTAATCTTATTATTTATATATATATAAATAGATTATACTATATAATTTAATAAGCTTGAATTACGTTATCGGCAAAGTAATCTCTGGTCCTTCAAAAATTTACTGTTAATTTCTATTTCTAGAATTAGATGTTTTGCATAGTTCAAGAAAATATATTTTATTAGAGAAAAGAAAGAAAATATAAAATTATGACACCATCTTTAACAAATTTTTTATCCAGCTTAATTGCTGGTGGGTTTATTGTAGTTTTACCTATCAGTCTTGCATTATTCTTTGTTAGCAAAAAAGATGCTTTAACTCGTGTAACACCAAAAAAATAGTCATTAAAAACAAAAATTTTAAAAGTTAGTTTTTTAATTTTTGTTTTTTACGTTCCTATAAGTAAAAATGGATAAAAGATTTTATAGTTTCTAATTTAATAATAAATAATTTTTCAAAAGTTTAATAATTCATGATAAACATAGTTTTTGGAGCAAATTTTCTTCTAGGCCTTATAATAATTCTTGGTGTACTAATTTTATATTTTTTAAGAATCATAAGACCAGAACTATCGCGTGATGAAGATATTTTTTTTACAACATTAGGGTTAATTTATGGCTCTATTTTAATTATTCATGGGTGGCGACTTGATCCAATACTATTATTCAGTCAAGTTCTTTTAGTCAGTATTGCTCTTGCAGCTGGTTGGGAAAATATTCGACTTAGAGGCTTAATTGCCAAAAAAATCAAAGAACAATTAAAATTACCAAAAATTTATTCTAATAAATCTAAGTAAACTTTGTTGTTAATTCTTGTTTTTTTGTTTCAGTAATTAAAATATTTTATAGGTTTAATCTAATATGTTCAAAAAATTTTTTATAAGTTTAACCATTGCTTGTTTAGCAAATTCAGTCGGTTCATCAGTTTTAGCTATAGAACTAGATGAAGCAACAAGAACAATACCTGTAACTAGTGATGGTAAAACAACAGTCTTAACTCCCGAACAAGTTAAAAGAGGGAAACGATTATTTAATTCTAGTTGTGGGCAATGTCATGTTGGTGGAGTTACAAAAACAAATCCAAATTTAGGTCTTGACACTGAAGCTCTAAGCTTAGCAACACCATCACTTAATAATATTAATGGTTTAGTTGAGTATATGAAAAACCCAAAAACTTATGATGGTTTAGAATCAATTGCAGAAATTCACCCAAGTATTAAAAGTGCTAATATTTTCACAAGAATGCGATCATTAGATGAAAATGATCTAGTGGATATTGCAGGTCATATATTATTACAACCTAAGATTGTTTCTGAGAAATGGGGTGGTGGTAAAATTTATTATTAATTAAAAAAATAAAGTAGTAAAGATTTTTAATCTCGCTTTCTATATTAAAAAAATAATAGATTTTTATTTTGTTAAATTAAAAAAGACTCTATACGAGAATTATTAATGAAAAATTTTTTTTTTGGTTTCTTTATTGTATGCTTAGCTTTAATTAGTTTTCAAAATCCAGCTCAAGCGGTAGACATTAATAATGGGGAAAACGTTTTTGTCGCTAATTGTTCAGCATGTCATGTTGGTGGTGCCAATGTTATTATGGTTGACAAAACTTTAAAAAAAGATGCTTTGGACAGAAATTCAATGAATACTGTTGATGCGATTACTTATCAGGTAACAAATGGAAAAAATGCTATGCCAGCTTTTGGTGGTCGTTTAGCTGAAACTGATATTCAAGATGTAGCTAATTTTGTTCTTTCTAAATCTGACAAAGGTTGGGATTAATAACTTAACCTTAAATATAATACGAATAATATTATTTTTATAATAATATTATTCTTATTATATTCCAACTCCTTAAAAACCAAAACCTTCATAACTTCTACAACCTTTTTATTTAATAATACAACAAAACAGTGAGTAAAAAAATATTATATCAAGAACATGCAAGGCAAGCACTTGAAAAAGGAATGCAAGTCTTAGTTGAAGCAGTTTCAGTTACTTTAGGCCCAAAAGGTAGAAATGTAGTTTTAGATAAAAAATATGGTTCACCGCAAATAATTAATGATGGAGTGAGTATTGCTAAAGAAATTGAATTAAAAGATAATATTTTTAATACTGGTGTATCTCTAATAAGACAAGCAGCTTCAAAAACAAATGATGTAGCTGGTGATGGTACAACTACAGCAACTGTTTTAGCTTATGCAATTGTAAAAAAAGGAATGAAGAATGTAGCCGCGGGTTCAAATCCAATTTCTTTAAAATTTGGTCTTGAAAAAGCTACAAAATATTTAACTAATCAAATATTAGATTACGCTCGTCCTATTGAAAATAATATGGCAATAGAGCAAGTAGCAACAATTTCTTCCGGTAACGATAAAGAAATTGGATCCATGATTGCAAAAGCTTTAAAAACCGTGGGCCGTGATGGAGTTATTTCTTTGGAAGAAAGTAACAATACCTTTATCGAGTTAGCAATAACGGAAGGTATGAGATTAGATAAAGGTTTTATTTCTCCATATTTTATTACAAATGCTGAAAAAGCTGAAGTTGAATATGATAACCCTTTTATTTTAATTACAAATAAAAAGCTTACTCTTGTTCAACAAGATTTAATTCCTATTTTAGAAAAAGTTGCATTTACTAAAAAACCTTTACTAATAATCGCTGAAGATATTGAAAAAGAAGCATTATCTACTCTAGTTCTTAATAAATTGAGAGGGATTGTTAATGTTGTTGCTATCCGAGCGCCTGGTTTTGGGGATCTTCGTAAATGTCTATTAGAAGATATTGCAATCTTAACTGGGGGGACTTTAATTACAGAAGAATTAGGCCTAAGTTTAGATAGTGTTGAATTAGATTTATTAGGTAAAGCTTCAAGAATAACTGTTACAAAAGATTCAACTACTATTATTACTGAAGGTAATTTAGATAATATTAAAAATCGTTGTGAGCAATTAAAAAAGCAAATTGCGATGAACGAATCAGCATATGAAATTGAAAAACTGAAGGATAGAATTGCTAAACTTTCTGGTGGAATTGCAGTTATTAAGGTTGGCGCTGTTACAGAAACAGAAATGAAAGACAAAAAATTACGACTAGAAGATGCAATAAACGCAACACGTGCCGCAGTTGAAGAGGGTGTTATACCTGGTGGTGGTGCAACATTAACACATCTATCAACACCATTAAAATTATGGGCTAAACAAAACTTAAAAGAGGACCAACTTATTGGGGCTTATATTTTAGCAGATTCTATTAAAGAACCACTTAAAAGAATTGCGGAAAATACTGGAAAAAATGGTAGTGTTATAACCGATTTAGTTGAAGAACAATATTTTGAGTTTGGTTATAATGCTGAAACAAATGAGTTTGGGGATATGTTTGATTATGGTATTGTTGATCCAGCAAAAGTAACACGTTCAGCATTACAAAATGCGATTTCTATTGCTAGCATGATTTTAACAACGGAATGTATTGTTGTTAGTAATAATAATAAAACAAACTAAGCTTAATTATAAATATAATTTCGGGATTGACGGGACTCGAACCCGCAACTTTCACCGTGACAGGGTGATACTCTAACCAAATTGAGATACAACCCCCCTAGGTATATCTAGATAAAATATGGACATAATATGCCACAACCCTATACTTTTTGTCAATAAGCATAAATATAAAAAAATTTTATATTCTTTTTGAACTTGTCGAGTGAATAAAATTTTCGATAAATTAGGTTGGACAATCTATAAGTAGAATGTAAGGCTCTGTAGCTCAGTGGTTAGAGTAGGGGACTCATAAGCCCTTGGTCGCAGGTTCAAATCCAGCCAGAGTCATATTTGCGGTGAGATGGCTGAGTGGCTTAAAGCGTTAGATTGCTAATCTATTGTACAAATATTCTTTGTACCGAGGGTTCGAATCCCTCTCTTTCCTACAAATATAGACTAAAATTTTCTTAAAAAGGCTTCCAAATTAGAGGAATAGTTTTTTCTCACTTGACAGAATTGGTAAATCCAAGTTAAAGTTATGTTATTATTTAATAGAGAAATTTACGGAGAAATAATTATATGGTTAATATAAGTAAAATATTTGGAGTTGACCTTGGGACGACCAACTCCGTTGCAGCAGTAATGGAAGGTGGACAACCCACAGTAGTTAACAATACCGAAGGATTAAGAACAACACCATCAATTGTTGCTTATACGAAAAATAAAGATTTATTAGTTGGGCAAATTGCTAAACGACAAGCTGTTATTAACCCTGAAAATACTTTTTCATCGATCAAACGTTTTATGGGCTCAAAATTCAGTGAATTAAGCAAAGAATCAAAAGAAGTTTCTTATAAACTTGTCGGTGACAATAAGGATAATGTAAAAATTGTTTGTTCTAACATGGATAAACAGTTTAGTCCGGAGGAAATTTCATCACAAATCTTGAGAAAGCTTTCTAATGACGTTAGTTTATACATGGGACAAACTATTAATGAAGCGGTAATTACAGTTCCAGCATATTTCAATGATTCACAACGCCAAGCAACAAGAGATGCGGGAAGAATTGCAGGGTTAGAAGTTAAAAGGATTATTAATGAACCAACAGCGGCTTCACTAGCTTATGGTCTTGAAAAAAAAAATAATGAGTTAGTTATTATTTTTGACTTAGGTGGCGGTACATTTGATGTTTCTTTACTAGAAGTTGGAGATGGTGTTTTCGAAGTTTTATCAACATCAGGGGATACGAAACTTGGTGGAGATGATTTTGATAGAAAAATTGTTGATTTTATACTTGAGAAATTCCAAAAAACAGAAGGTATTAATTTAGCTTCTGACCCTCAAGCTTTACAAAGATTAACAGAGGCGGCTGAAAAAGCTAAAATTGAATTATCAAATCTATCTGAAACAACTATAAATCTTCCTTTTATTACAGCAAATCAAGATGGGCCTAAACATATAGAGGAAGTACTAACACGTGGAAAATTTGAGGAGCTTTGTGAAGATTTAATAAATCGCTGTCGATTACCTGTAGAAGCAGCAATCAAAGATGCTCGTGTAGATCGAAATACAATTAATGAATTAGTATTAGTAGGTGGTTCAACACGTATTCCAGCTGTTCAAAACTTGGTGTATAAAATAGTAGAAAAAGAGGCAAACCAGACGGTAAATCCAGATGAGGTTGTTGCAATTGGAGCAGCGGTGCAAGGTGGAGTGCTAGCTGGTGAAGTTAAAAATATTCTGTTATTGGATGTAACACCTTTATCTTTAGGGGTTGAAACATTAGGGTCGTTAATGACAGTAATGATTCCTAGAAACACTACAATTCCAGTAAAAAAATCGGAAACTTTTTCAACGGCTACAGATAACCAAGAAAGTGTTGATATTGAGGTTTTACAAGGAGAACGTAAATTAGCCAAAGATAATAAAAGTTTAGGTAATTTCAGACTAGAAGGAATCCCTTTAGCTTCTAGAGGGGTTCCACAAATTGAAGTTACTTTTGATATTAACGCAAGTGGTATTTTATCTGTGACTGCGAAGGATAAGGGGACTGGTAAAACACAACGTATTAATATCCAGAATGCATCAACTTTAGATAAAGATGAAGTTGAGAAAATGATAAAAAATGCGGAAGAGTCATCTAAAGTAGATAAGGAGAAAAAAGAGAAAATCGACTTAAAGAACCAAGCTGATTTAGTTTGTTATCAAAATGAGAAGCAATTAAAAGAATATGAAGATAAAATATCGTCAGAGAAAAAAGAACTTCTTCTAAAAGAGATTAAAGCAATTCGTGATATATTACAAAATGATGATTTTGATAATGAAAATCTGAAAAATAAACTTGAGGAGCTACAAAAAATTTCTCAAACTATTGGAGAAGAAATTGCTGGTTCTGTTAACCCAGAAGTGAATAATGAACCACAAACAAATTCTGATGAAACAGTTATCGATACAGATTTCACTGATGATTAGTATTTATATAGTAAGTTCTCATATATGAATTTAATTGCTTAATACTTATTAATTGATATATAATTATTAATAAATAATTTTATCGGAGGATTCTTATGCTTAGTTTATATTTTTTAAAACTATTCGTTTATGCCATTGTTACGGGTTTTAGTTCACTTTTTATATTTGGGTTTTTATCTAACGATCCATCAAGAAATCCAAACCGAAAAGATTTCGAATAAAATAGTCTAAAGGAAAGGACTAACCTTATTTCTAAATAAGGTTAGTCCTTTCCTTTAGACTATTTTATTCGAAATCTTTTCGGTTTGGATTTCTTGATGGATCGATCGTTATTATGTTATATTAATTACTATAATATTCTTAATATTTGATTTGCGAGTGTAGCTCAGTGGTAGAGCGCAACCTTGCCAAGGTTGATGTCGCGCGTTCGAATCGCGTCACTCGCTTCTAAATATACAAATTTGTATGGCAAAGGAAGTATATATTTTGCAGATTCATTAAATTTAAAATAATACTAATAATAATTTTACTAAAAATTAAGTTATAATAGTAGTACTAATCAAACCAAATCAAATTATGTTAGAACAAGACCAATTAACTATTGGAGGCAAAGTTTTTACTTCTCGCCTTATTGTTGGGACTGGGAAGTATAGAAGTTTAAAAGATATGGTAGAATGCTTAGCAAAAAGTGAAAGTGAAATGGTAACAGTCGCTATCAGAAGACTTAATTTATTAACTATCTCCAGAAATGATAATTTAATAACAGCGATTAACTGGAAAAGGTTATGGTTATTACCAAATACTGCTGGTGCAAAAACAGCTGAAGAGGCTATTCGATTAGCATTTTTAGGCCGGGAATTATCTAAAAGGATTGGTCAAAAAGAAAATAATTTTATTAAGCTAGAAGTGATATCTGATCCTAACTATCTTCTTCCTGACCCGATAGGAACATTAAAAGCAGCAGAATTTTTAGTTAAAAAGGGTTTTATTGTATTACCCTACACAAATACTGATCCAATGTTAGCCAAACACCTTGAGGATATTGGATGTTCTACTATTATGCCTTTAGGTTCACCTATTGGTTCAGGACAAGGTATTCAAAGTATAAATAATATTCAAATTATTATTGAAAATTCTAAGATACCTGTGATTATTGATGCAGGAATTGGATCTCCTAGTGAGGCAGCCCTTGCCATGGAACTAGGTGCTGAAGCTGTTCTTATTAATACTGCAATAGCACAAGCAAAAAATTCTATGGTTATGGCTAAAGCTATGAACCTTGCTGTGCAAGCAGGTAGACAAGCTTATTTAGCAGGGCAAATGATTCCACATAAGTTTGCACAATCAAGTTCTCCTTTAAAGGGATCAAATTTTTTAAATTTAAACAAAAAATAATTATAACTCATCGTAGTTAAAGTTCTAAAAGCAAGCGGCTTATAATTGAAATTTATTAGTTTTTAAAATTACAATATCAGGGTTGGTATGATAAACTACTTTGAAATTAACAGATAGATAAAAATTTCTAACAGATTAGTAATAACAAACAAAGTTTAAAAAGAATTAGTTCCACGATTTTTTAATCATTTTAGATCCGTAAGGAAGGAGACGTTCATGAATATTCCTAAATCCTTAACAACTTATTATTTTATTGTTGCAAGCAATGAATTTTTATTAGTTACTGAACCTGTTGAAGAAATTTTACGTGAGCGAGTACAACATTATCGAAGAGTAAAAAAAAATATAGACTTTTGGCTAGTACAATCACCAAAATTTCTAGAATCTGTACAATTAATTGATTTACAAACAAAATTAACACAAGCTAGAATAGCTAATCAATGTTCAGCAATTGTTTCTGTAGACAAAACTTTTATTACTTGGTTAAAATTGCGATTGAATAATGTAGCAATAGGAAGCTTTAGTGCACCAACAGGTGATATCAAAAGTCCATTAGCTTCTAATTTTAAGGTTAATGAAATTCCTAAACAAAAATAATATAATTTTGAAATAATAAATCCCCTTATTTTAAGTTTTAACTAAACTTTTTTATGGCAGATTTAACTACAAAATAATTAAAGATATTAAAGAATCACTTACTAATTCTCTAAATTGCTCGGTCTAGGTAAAAAGAGAGTTTAGAGTGATATTTTGATCTTTTAATTTAGAAAAATAAATTAAAAGGTAAGTTTATTTTCCTTCAAAGCTTTTATTTTAATCCAACTTAATCCAATTTAATAACATATGATAAAATTATTTCCACGAATTAGTAGTATTTGGGATGAGTATCGACCAACCTTAAATTATATTAATGATCTTGAAAAAGAATTAGTATCGTTAAGTGATAATGAGCTAAAAAGTAGAACCTCAAAATTAAAATATTTTACTTCAAAAGAAGACCATTTAGATAAAAAAACATTGGCTGAAAGTTTTGCCTTAACTAGAGAAGCCTCTAAAAGAACAATTGACTTAAGACATTATGATGTCCAATTGTTAGGAGGGTTAGTTTTAAATGATGGTAAAATTGCGGAAATGAAAACTGGTGAAGGGAAAACTTTAGTTTCAACTTCACCTGCGTTAGCTAATTCTTTAGCCGGTAAAGGTGTTCATATAGTAACTATAAATGATTATTTAGCAAAACGTGATGCAGAATGGATGGGTCAAATACATCGCTTATTAGGGTTGGAGGTTGGCCTTATACAATCGAATATGACAATATCAGATCGTAAAATAAATTATTCTCGCGATATAACATACGTAACGAATGTCGATTTAGTCTTCGATTTCTTAAAAGATAATATGGTAACGGATAAAAAAGAGTTAGTACAAAGACCTTTTAATTTTTGTATTATCGATGAGGTTGATTCTATTTTGATTGACGAAGCGAGGACCCCTTTAATTATATCACGTGATTCAGATTTATTGGTAGAAAAGTATTTTAAAGCTAATGAAGCTTCCAAGTATTTAGAAGATAAAAAGCATTTTCAAATTGATGAAAAAGCAAAAAAAATAAGTTTAACAGAACAAGGATTGAAACGCACTAAAATTTTATTAAAAGTTGATAATTTATATAATATCAATGATCCATGGATCCCTTATATTTTAAACTCTTTAAAAGCTAGGTATCTTTTTTTCCGCGATATTCATTATATCTTGAAAGATAACCAAATTGTTATTATTGATGAATTCACAGGTCGAATAATGGAAGGTAGAAAGTGGGGTGACGGTTTACACCAATCTATCGAAGCAAAAGAAAATATTCAAAATTTAAGAGGAAGTGAAACTTTAGCTTCGATAACTTATCAAAATTTTTTCCGACTGTATCCAAAAATATCTGGTATGACAGGTACGGCTAAAACTGAAGAATTAGAATTCGAAAATATTTATGATTTACCGGTTTCTATATTACCTACATATGAAAAGATGAAGCGTAAAGATGATTCAGATTTTATTTTTATTGATGAAATAAGTAAATGGCGGGCTATTGCTCAAGAATGCTTGAAGATGTACTCTACAGGCCGACCTGTTCTAGTTGGCACAACAACTATCCAAAACTCAGAAATACTTTCTCAACTATTAAACACTTATAGGGTTCCTCACCAGTTATTAAATGCAAAACCAGAAAATGTAAGCAGAGAATCAAAAATTGTAGCGCAAGCTGGTTGTTTGAATTCTATTACTATTGCAACAAACATGGCAGGTAGAGGAACTGATATTCTATTAGGTGGTAATCCTGATTTTAAAGCATTAGAATCTACTAGGTTCATATTAAAAAGATTATTAGGAAAAAAAAAATTTTTTGTTCCGGGTATTGACTTAAGAAAATTAAAACGGGCTTTAAAGAAAAGTCCTAAATTAGTTACTTATTTACAAAAAAACTTAGATACACTATTAGCATCTTTAGAGGTTTCAAATAAGCAATTAAATCTTTTGGAAAATTTTATTTTTAATCTACATAGTCAATTATTAATTAAATATAAAGAAAAACAAAAAAAAGAATCTGAAATTGTAAAATCTTTAGGTGGACTTTATGTTATAGGAACTGAACGTCATGAATCAAGAAGAATTGATAATCAATTACGAGGTCGTGCAGGAAGACAAGGTAATCCTGGGAGTTCTAGATTTTTTTTAAGCTTAAATGATCCATTAATTCGGGTTTTTGGTGGTGAGAAAATACAAGAAACAATGCAAAAATTAAAAATTGAAAGTGAAATTTTAGATTCTAAATTTCTCTCAGATTCTTTAAATTCTGCTCAACAAAAAGTTGAAGGATTTTATTATGATCAGCGCAAAACTCTTAATAAATATGATCAAGTTCTAGATAAACAAAGAAAAGTTATTTATTATTTGCGTGAAAAAGTACTTTCTACTAATATTATGCGTGATTTAGTTATGGAATTTAGTGAAGGGTTTCTTGATGATTTTATAGATTATCTAGATTCACAGACTTGTGAAGGAAAAGGTATTATTTTATCGAAAAAAATTCTTAGGTTGTTAAATCGTTTATCTATTTCAAATGGTATGATATATAACAATTTGGATAAGTTGTCTAAATTAAAAAAATTTCTTTACGAGCAATTATGGGCAAGTTATGCTTGTAAAGAATTTCGTTATTCTTGCTCAACAGATTCACGTGTACTAGATAGATACAACCAACTTATATTTTTTAAATATATTGATTTTTTTTGGTTTAAGCATTTAGAAAATATGAATTTTTTACTTGACGCTATTAGTTGGGAAGCATATGCCCAAAAAGATCCTTTTCTTCAATATGACGAGAGAGCTACAAGCCTTTTAAATCTTACTCTTAAAGACTGTAGGGATTCAATTATATTTGAAATTTTTATTTCCAACATTATATTAACAGATATAAATTAGGATAAAGAACTAAATAGAAAATATATGTACAAATTCTTTAATTTATGTTATTATACTTTCATCATTTAGTATTTATAATAAAAGATATAATAAAATATTATGACAAAAAGAACATTAGGTGGAACAAATAGAAAAGTTATTGCTGTTTCTGGTTTTCGTGCTCGAATGAAAAGTAAACAAGGTTGTAAAGTAATAAACAATCGTAGACGAAAAAAAAGAAAAAATTTAAGTATTTAGACAATAGATTTATAGAAAATTAATTTATATAAATTAAAAATATTTTATTATGACTTTTCAAGAAGAACTTTTAATTTTATTAAAAGCCCGTTACCCTATAATTTATGTTATAACTATTGAGGAAGACCGATTAGAATATACTATTCGGAATGCTATTATTAATAAAAGTTATAGTAACCTATACGTTTGGGATTTTATTGAAGGTTATAAACTAAACCCCATAAAAAAAGAATTTGGTAAAAGAAATCCATTGGAAGCTATAGAATTTATTGAAAAAATAAATTCAAGAACTCCAAGTATTTTTATTTTAAAAGATTTTAAGAGATTTTTAAAAGACTTAACAATTTCTAGAAAATTACGTAATATCTTACAATTATTAAAAATCCAACCTAAGACTATTATTATTGTTGATTCTGAAGTTCAAATACCAAATGATCTTAAGGATCATATCACGATTATAAAATTTAATTTACCAACACCTAAAGAAATTAAAACAGAATTAACTCGTTTGAATAAAAATTTGACTGTTGAAGGTAATTTATCTCAACGGATATTAGAAAAAGTTATTCAGGCTTGTCAAGGTTTATCTTTAGAGAAAATTAGAAGAGTTTTGGGAAAAGCAATTGTTATTTATAAGCAAATAGATCAGAATGCAATTCCGATAATTTTAAGAGAAAAACGTCAAGTGATTAGTCAAACTGAGCTTCTAGAGTTTTGGTCAGTTAAAAGTAAATTAAAAGATGTTGGTGGAGCTTATAATTTAAAAAAATGGTTAAACGCCAGAACTGAAATATTTTCTGAACAAGCATTAAATTATGGTTTAGTAACACCAAAAGGGGTGTTAATAATTGGGATGCAAGGAAGTGGTAAAAGTCTGATCGCCAAATCTGTTGCTTATGAATGGAAATTACCGCTTTTACGTTTGGATGTAGGGAGATTATTTGCTGGGATTGTAGGGGAATCAGAATCTAGAGTTCGTGAAATGATTGCTATCGCTGAATCATTAGCTCCTTGTGTGTTGTGGGTTGATGAAATTGATAAGGCTTTTAGTGATTCTGAACAAAATTTTGATAGTGGTACAACAACACGTGTTTTAGCTACATTTGTTACTTGGCTAGGGGAAAAAACTCTTCCTGTTTTTGTTATTGCTACAGCTAATGATATTTATTCTTTGCCTGTAGAAATATTAAGAAAAGGTCGATTTGATGAAATTTTTTTTCTTGGTATACCAACAGTTGATGAAAGAAAATTAATTTATGAAGTTCATTTAAGACGTTTTCGACCGGAGACTTGGCAAACTTATGATAGTAAAAAGTTAAGTAAGCGTGCTCGTAAATTTTCCGGAGCAGAAATTGAACAAACTATTATTGATGCGATGTATGTCGCATTTAGTGAACAGCGAGAATTTACAACTAATGATATTTTGATAGCTATCAAAGAAACTATTCCAATTCTGGATATCGATCCTTTACGTACAGAGTTAATACAGAATTGGGCAGCATCGGGAAAAATTCGTGTTGCTTAAAATTTTTTGTTAAATTTTATTAATCTAAAATTCTATTATTAATTATTGATATGATTAAACGTGTTTTTAAATATTTAGCTAATTTACAATTAGCTATAATAATATTATTAGCCATTGCAATAGTGACTAGTATTGGTTCCATTATCGAACAAAATAAAGAAATTTTATTTTATCAAAACAATTATCCAACGTTAATTTTTAGTATTCCATTTTGGAAAATTCTTCTTTTTTTCGGTTTTGATAATATTTATAGTACATGGTGGTTTCTATTATTGCTTAGCCTTTTAGGACTGTCTTTAGCTTGTTGCACAGTTCTTCAACAGTTGCCAACTTTAAAATTTTCTCGAAGATACTATTTTTATAAACAAGTAAATCAATATAATAAGTTAACCTTTAAAATAAAGTCAATTAAGGTCTTCCCAAGCCATTTGAGCTACGTATTATTAAAAAAGGAATATTCACTTTTCCAACAATCGAATAGCTTTTATGCTTATAAGGGATTAATAAGTAGAGTGGGTCCTATTATTGTACATTTAAGTATTATTTGTGTACTACTAGGAAGTACATTAGGGGCATTAGAAGGGTTTAACTCTCAAGAATTAATACCTAAAACTGAAGTATTTCATATCCAAAATGTTATAAAAAATGGTGTTTTTTCTTCAATACCTCAAAAAACTTTCCGGATTAATGACTTTTGGTCAACATACACCTCTAATGGTTCAATTAAACAATTTTATACAGATGTTTCAGTCTTAAACGGTCGTGGTGGAGAAACCCAACGAAAAACTATTTCTGTAAATAACCCATTATTATTAAATGATTTAATAATATACCAAACTGATTGGGGAATATTAGGTTTAAGATTAAAGTATGTTAAGAATGATAATTCTATTATAAGTCTTCAACTACCTATATCAAAAATTAATATTTCGAGTCAAAAAATTTGGATTAGCTCTTTACCTAACACAAAGCAAGACACAAAGAGTTTTATTGTGCTTATTAAAGATCATCGAGGGCAAATTAGTTTATATGATAATGATGGAAAGTTTGTAAAGACTATTAATATAGGAGATACTATTTATCGTAACGATTTAATTAGTTTTAATTTTGCTGATATAATTTCTTCTACAGGTATCCAGATTAAATCTGATCCAGGTATTAAATTAATTTATTTTGGGTTTTTATTTTTAATGGTAAGTAGTCTAATCAGTTATATTTCTTTCTCCGAATTTTGGTTATTGTATTTCCCCACAAAAGTTATCGCTGGTGGGAAAACAAATCGTGCAAAAGTTAAATTTAACCTTGAGTTTTTAAAATTTAAACAATCTTTTTTTTAACTAATCAATTGCAACTGGACATTTATACAAGATACCTGTATTATTAAATGCAAGGTAAAATATAATTCTGTGTTTTATCGATTTTTTTCGTTTTTAAATTTTTAAGTTATAGCATATTAAAATAGTGAGGTCTAAAAGATGCTTGATCCTCTTAGAAGAAATGTACTAGAATTGTTTTTCGGTGTCTATTGGATTGAAATCTTTATTTTTCTTTTATTTTTGGTACTAGGTTTTGTGCTAGAACAAAAATTTAATTTTAATAAGCCTAGAAAATGGTTTTTAGCTTTTAATGGTTTAGTTTGCCAAAGAGTTCTTTCAGTTTTAGCCTACTATATACCTTATTTAGATGTAGTAAATACACATATGCCTTTAATTGCTGAAACTCATCCTTTTCTTGTAAGGGTTTTTTTACCAAATTATATAGCAGAGTCAGTTAATATTATACAAAAGGTCCCATTCTTATCTTTTATTTATCTGTTGTTCGGATATGGTATTTTAGTACGTTATAAAATACCAGAGGATAGATTTGTTAGGTTTAATATTATGTATGGTATAATAATTATCTCGTTCCAAGGTATTTTCCATGAACTATTTATTAATTTTACAAATGTATTTGTTAAAAATCCAGCAGATAAGTCAGAAGCAGCGTTATTAGCTTTTCTTGCTTGGGTTGTTATATTTATACCTTGTTTTTTACGAGCTCTTTTTGGTAAGTATGAAGGTAACACCTTTATGCGTGAAGCAATTGAAGTACATTTAGGTCGAGATGGTCCGGATTTTATTTGGTGGGATAGGACTAGAAAAGATCAAGCGCCAAAAAAACCTAAAAAGTAACCTTATCAGGTTATTTTTGAAGTAATAATATCAATAATTTTTGGTTAAATCAAAAAATTTAATAGGCCGAGTTGGATTTGAACCAACGTAGGAAAACCAGCGGATTTACAATCCGCCCCCTTTAACCACTCGGGCATCGACCCTAACAGTCCATGATATTATAATTTGCATGCACAAACAAATTTTTAAAAGTACCCTTTCTTCTCTAGAAAAAGACTTAGTTGTTTTTACTTTATATTAGGTGTATTTTTAAAATGTGTTCTTTATTTGAAAAAATGTATTATAATCCTCTTTTCCCTAGAGGGTGTTTCTATTGAACACTCTAAAATAATTATTTAAACTAATATAATATCTTATGAAATTAGCTTATTGGATGTATGCAGGTCCCGCTCATATTGGTACTCTTAGGATTGCAAGTTCTTTTAAAAATGTCCACGCTATTATGCATGCTCCTTTAGGTGACGATTATTTTAATGTTATGCGATCAATGTTAGAAAGAAAACGTGATTTCACTGCTGTAACAGCAAGTGTTGTTGACAGACATGTCTTAGCAAGGGGATCACAAGAAAAAGTTGTTAATAATATTAGTAGAAAGGATAAGGAAGAAAAACCAGATTTAGTTGTTTTAACTCCTACATGTACTTCAAGTATTTTACAAGAAGATTTACAAAATTTTGTTAACCGCGCTTCAATTGAGACACAAGCTGATGTTTTATTAGCGGATGTGAATCATTATAGAGTAAATGAGATGCAAGCTGCAGATCGTACTTTGGAGCAAATTGTACAATTTTATATAAAAAAGGCACAAAAAAATAAACAATTAATCACAACTAAAACAATAGAACCTTCAGTGAATATTATTGGTTCCTTCAATTTAGCTTTTCATAACCAACATGATATTGCTGAATTAAAACGCTTAATGGCAGATTTAGATATAAAAATCAATAGTATTATACCAGAAGGGGCTTCGGTCCAAGAATTAAAAAACTTGCCTAAAGCTTGGTTTAATATAGTTCCTTACAGAGAGATTGGTCTACTGACAGCAGAATATTTAAAAGATGAATTCGATATGCCTTTTATTGATACTACTCCTATGGGAGTAGTTGAAACAGCTAATTGCATTAGAAAAATCCAATATATTTTAAATGATAATAAAGTAGATGTTAATTTTGAAAAATACATTGATATACAAACGCGTTTTGTTTCTCAATCAGCTTGGTTTTCTAGATCTATAGATTGCCAAAATTTAACAGGGAAAAAAGCAATAGTATTTGGGGATTCTACGCACGCAGCAGCTATGACCAAAATTTTAACAAAAGAAATGGGTATCAATGTTGTTTGGGCTGGAACTTACTGTAAGTATGATAAATCTTGGTTTGAAAAAGAAGTAGGTGATTTATGTGATGAAATTGTTATAACAGATGACCACAATTTAATTGGTGATTTAATAGCTAAAGTTGAACCGGCAGTAATTTTTGGCACTCAAATGGAAAGACATGTTGCTAAACGTCTAAATATTCCATGTGGTGTTATATCGGCACCGGTTCATATCCAAAATTTCCCTTTAAGCTATAGACCATTTCTTGGTTATGAAGGTGCAAACCAAATTGCAGACTTGATTTATAATTCTTTCACATTAGGTATGGAAGATCATCTACTAGAAATTTTTGGTGGTCATGATACAAAAGAAGTTTTAAGTGCAGGGTTATCTGGAAATTCACAAGATTCAGAAATAAAATGGAATTTAGAATCACAGGCGGAATTAACAAAAATCCCAGGATTTATTAGAGGTAAGATTAAACGAAACACCGAAAAATTTGCCCAAGAACAAAAAATGGAAACTATAACATTAGAAATTATGTACGCTGCTAAAGAAGCTGCAGCTTAAAGGGTTTATTAATATAATCTTCTTGACATAAATAACCTATTATTGATATGCTGTAATGGTATATCAATCAATTACGGGACGTAGCGCAGTTTGGTAGCGTATCTGCTTTGGGAGCAGGGTGCCGCAGGTTCAAATCCTGCCGTCCCGAATAGTAATAGTTAATTAGATATAAATGTTAAATTTAATTGTGCTTTTTGCGGAGTGGAGCAGTTTGGTAGCTCGTTGGGCTCATAACCCGAAAGTCGCAGGTTCAAATCCGGCCTCCGCTAGAATTTATATAAACTTATTAAATTTTCAGATTTAATTTTGATTCATATAATTATGTCACTTTATCCTAGTAAATATATGCCTGTTTTTGGTGGTAGTACTGGTGGTTGGTTACGTTCAGCAGAATTTGAAGAAAAATATGTCATTACCTGGAATTCTTCTAAAGAACAGCTATTTGAAATGCCAACTGCTGGTACAGCATTAATGCTTTTAGGTCAAAATCTTTTATATCTTGCTCGTAAAGAACAATGCCTTGCCTTAGGTACTCAATTAAGAAAATTAAAGATAAAGGATTACAAAATTTATAGAATTTTCCCAGGTGGAGAAATACAATTTCTACATCCAAAAGATGGTGTTTTTCCTGAAACATCAAATGAAGGTAGAACTCCAGTAGGGAAAAGAGATTTCTCCATCGGAAAAAATCCTAACCCAGCTTCTATAAAATGGAAATAAGATATATTTTTATATAATTATAGTTATAGTAAAGGTATTAGTGTTTTTTATTCTAAATATTTAATTCATTTTAGTTTAACTTGACGAACTATTACCTTCTCTTATAGACTCATAGATATAAATATAAATAAGTAAAAACTTATGTTAGTAAATAGAGCCTAAAATTATGCTCTATTTACTAGCGTAATAAATAGGAGAGATGGCAGAGATGGTCGATTGCGTCTGATTTGAAATCAGATGAACGTTTACGCGTTCCGTGGGTTCGAATCCGACTCTCTCCTTTAATTTGGTATTTCTAATAACTCTAATATCTAACGACTAAACATTTAATTTTCTATACAACTTGCTTAAAAATAATATAGTAGTATATAATGATGTTATACATTATTATATTATTTTTATTAAGGATAACAAAAGATGGCAAATAATAAATCGTCGAAAAAACGTATAAAAATTAATAAAAGAAATCGTATCCAAAACAATTCGTATAAATCTCTTATAAAAAGTTATGAAAAAAAACATTTAAATCTTATTAAGGCTTCTAGTGAACAATCATCTAACTTGGAAGAAGATAAGTCTAATTACCAAAATTTGCTTAGAGCTTCTTTTTCATCAGTTGTAAGTCAGATTGATAAGGCAGTAAAAAAAAAAATTATTCATAAAAATACCGCTATTAGAAAAAAAACAAATTTATTCAAAAAAACTTTTCCTACAGTAAACTAATAGTTTAATTTTCATTTGTTTTCAATATCCCGTTTAGATAAAAAAAAAATATATATATAACTTAGATATATTATGAAAGATATTTTAGAGAATAGAAAGCAAAAATTCCCTATAATTCTACCAGATTTGTCAGAAATTCAAAGGATAAGTTTTTGTTGGTTTTTAACAGAAGGATTACCTGAAGAATTAACAAATTGCCCTTCAATATTAAATAAAAGAAGTGGCATTGAATTAATAATTTATGGGCAAGAGTATAAAATCTATTATCCCAGTTTTGCTATTTTAAATGCTCTAAAAAAAAAAGGGAATTATAACTTAAGAGTTTATGTTCTAATGTCGCTAAAGAAAAATGAAACGGTAAAAAATGGTTCAGTACAATCAGAAGACTTTTCACAAAAAGAACGAGTATTTTTTGGTGAAATACCTCTTATGACTGAGAAAGGTACCTTTATATTTAATGGTTGCGAAAGGGTAATTGTTAGTCAAATTATTAGAAGTCCTGGTATTTATTATAAACGTATTCAAAAAGAGAAAAAAGTTTTTTATGAAGGAACAATTATTTCAAAACATGGTTCTTGGTTAACTTTTGAATTGGAATATAATTTAATTTGGGTTAAATTTGATAAACAATATAAAATCCCTATAAATTGGTTTCTAGTTGGTTTTTCTTTAGAAGAACATGAAATTTATCAAACAGTCCAAAACTATGAATTCTTACGAAAAAGTGTGAAATCCTTGAATTCAGTTATTTATGACAAAATGTTTCATAAAGCTACTTTTGGGAGTTATAATAAAAGTATGCTAATGTCAGTTTTTAGAATACGTGAACTTATAAATGAACGACTTTTAAATAAAAGTTTATATGATCTTGGTGAAGTAGGTCGTATCAAACTTAATAGGAAATTAGGGATTAATTTACCATTAAATATAAGAATTTTAACCTCATTAGATATTCTGAAAGCTATTGATAGGCTAATCCATATTAGTTCTTATAATGAAAAGCTTGATGATATAGACAACTTAGAAAACAGAAGAGTACGTTCCGTAGGTGAGCTTTTACAATTACAAGTACGCGTAGCTCTTAATCGACTAAGAAAAAAAATTACTACCGATGAAAAACTAACACCGGATATGTTCAGGGTTAAAAAAACAAAAAGGGGTACTACAGATAAAAAGTCTAGGTATATAAAAATTAAAGCTAACCAAAATTTTGAAGAAGAGGTAATATTAGAAGAAACTTTGATGCCTAATGATTTAGTGAATCCAAAGGTTTTAACGTCTGTCATAAGAGAGTTTTTTGGCTTAAGTCCTTTATCACAATATTTTGATGAAATAAATGCTCTAGCACAACTTACACATAAACGTAGAATTAGTTCGTTAGGTCCTGGAGGTTTAAATAGTGAACATGTGAGCTTCGCAGCAAGAGATATTCACCCAACACAATACGGGCGTTTGTGTCCAATTGAAACTCCTGAAGGACAAAAAGCTGGTTTAATTGCATCATTAGCAACACATGCGAAAATTAATAATTATGGTTTTATAACAACTCCTTTTTTCCGAGTTTATAAAGGGAAAGTATTAAGAGCATTAGGGCCAATTTATTTAACTACGGAGCAAGAAACTATTTATAAAGTTGCATCTGGGGATGTTTTATTAACAAAAGATGGATTTTTCCAAACTACTTCAGTGCCTGTACGCTTTTACAATGAATTTATAATTGTTGACTCTGTTAGTGTTGATTTTATAGCGGTTTCTCCTATACAAATTATAGCAATAGGGGCTTCTCTAATACCATTTTTAGAGCATGATGATGCTAACCGTGCATTAATGGGTTCAAATATGCAAAGACAAGCTGTTCCTTTATTATATCCAAAAAAACCTATTATAGGTACAGGTATTGAACACCAAATAGCCGCAGATTCTCAAGTAGTAATTATAAATTTATTAAATGGAATTGTTGATTCTGTTTCTGCCGACCGTATCATAATACTTGATAATAAAAATATTGGAAGTTCTAAAATTTATTTTTTAGATAAATACCGTCGTTCAAACCAAGAAACTATAATTAATCAAAAACCATTAATTTGGACTGGTGAAATTGTAAAACCTGGTCAAATTATTGCTGATGGCCCTGGGACTGATGGAGGAGAGCTTGCCTTAGGTCAAAATTTAACAGTTGCTTATATGCCTTGGGAAGGTTATAATTACGAAGATGCTATTTTAGTTAGTGAAAAATTAGTTCAAGAGGATCTTTTTACTTCAATCCATATAGAAAAATATGAGCTGCAACTTGTAGATGATAGCGCAAGTGTAGAAGAAATAACAACATCGATACCAAATATTGATGTAGATGCTATATGTAATTTAGATACAAATGGTATAATAAAAAAAGGAACATTTGTTAATGCTGGTGATATTTTAGTTGGCAAAATTACTCCTATAGTAGAGGATGAAGAATTACCAGAGAGTAAATTATTAAGGGCAATATTCAATATCAAATCACCAGAACCAGAAGATACTTCTTTAAGAGTACCAAATGGTATTTCAGGTCGAGTTATTGAAATACAAACAGCTTCACGTGAAAAAGGAGATAATTTAGCTTCTGGGGTATACGAATGGGTTTGTATCTCTATAGCGCAAATTAAAAAAATTCGAATTGGTGACAAAATTTCCGGACGGCATGGTAATAAGGGTGTTATTTCAAAAATAATTCCAATACATGATATGCCATTTTTACCTGATGGTACAGTAGTAGATGTTATTTTAAATCCTTTAGGTGTTCCTTCTCGAATGAATGTAGGTCAAATTTTCGAATGTCTATTAGGTTTTGCTGGAGATTACTTAAACCGTAGATTTAAAGTTGTTCCATTTGATGAAATGTATAGACCGAATGCTTCACGAATATTAATAAATAAAACGTTGAGAAAAGCTGCTAAAAAGACTAATAAATCTTGGCTTTTTAATGAGTCTTCTCCTGGTAAAATATTGTTAACAGATGGAAGAACTGGTGAAGTTTTTGATAATTCTATTCTTGTTGGAAAGCCTTATATTTTAAAGCTTATTCATTTAGTTGATAAAAAAATGCATGCCCGTTCAACTGGTTCTTATTCTTTAGTTACGCAACAACCATTAGGAGGGAAATCAAAACATGGTGGGCAAAGATTTGGAGAAATGGAAGTTTGGGCTTTAGAAGCTTTTGGGGTAGCATATACTTTGCAAGAATTACTAACTATAAAATCTGATGATATCAACGGACGACATGAAGTATTTAACGCCATTATTAAAGGTCATCCAATACCTGAACCCGGTGTTCCTGAATCTTTTAAAGTATTACTAAGAGAATTAAATGCTTTAGGATTAGATATTACGACCCATCAAATTGGTAAATTAGATAATGGAGAAATGGCATCCTATAAAGTTAATCTGTTAACTCTTGTTAAATCTAAATTACTCTAAAGATTGAGTTTCTTTCAAAGGTATAAAAATATATATATTTGTATAAAATTATGAAAAACATGAAACAACAATTTGAGTATGTTAAAATTAATTTAGCCTCACCCGAGCGTATTAAGGAGTGGGCTGAAAAAATTTTACCTAACGGCGAGATAGTTGGTGAAGTTACTGAACCTGAAACGATTAATTATCGAACTCATAAACCTGAAAAAGGTGGGTTGTTTTGTGAAAAAATCTTTGGTCCCGTTAAAAATTGGGAATGTACTTGTGGTCGTTATAAACACAAAGAACCAGATACTTTAATCTGTGAAATTTGTGGTGTAGAATTAACAGAATCTCGAGTACGTCGACATAGAATGGGCTATATTGATTTATTATCACCAGTTGTACATATTTGGTATTTAAAAGGATCACCTAGCTTTTTATCCACTATATTAGATTCTTCGATAACTAAACTCGAAGGTGTTGTTTATAATGGGAAGGAACCTGAACAAGATCAGGATGTTTCAAAATATGATGATTTTTTTTATGATACCGAAGGTGAGGGTTTTGTTTATGGTAAAAAACGTCAAGGTGCTGAAATCTTATATGACAGGTTAAAACGAATTGATTTAAAAGCAGAGATTGCAAGTAATCGTAATATAATGTTTTGTTCTAACGTTACAAAAGCAGTAGAGGATGCAATTAAAAGAATTCGTATATTTGAAAATTTTTTAACAACTAATACAAGACCAGAATGGATGGTGTTACATTTTCTTCCTGTTCTTCCACCTGGTATTCGACCAATGGTAAAATTGGATAACGGAAGATTTGCAACTTCAGACCTAAATGAACTTTACCGAAAAATCATTATTAGAAATAAAAGATTAAAACGATTATTATCAGTACATGCACCCAGTGTTGTTATTCTAACTGAAAAACGAATGATTCAAGAGGCCGTTGACACACTGATTGATAATGGTAAGCGAGGTTCCAAAGTATTAGATTCAAATAAACGTCCATTAAAGTCATTAGCTGATATTATTGAGGGTAAACAAGGGCGATTCCGTCAAAACTTATTAGGTAAGCGGGTGGACTATTCTGGTCGTTCTGTTATTATTGTAGGCCCTCAATTGGAGTTAAATCAATGTGGATTACCCTATGAAATGGCAATTGAGTTATTTTTGCCATTCATTATTTATAAATTACTTTCCCAGGGTTTATCTCATTCAATAAAAAAAGCTAAAAAGATTATCTATAGTAACCAATCTTTTATTTGGTATCTAACAGAGGAAATATTAAAAAAACATCCTATTATTTTAAACCGTGCACCTACTCTTCATCGTTTAGGTGTACAAGCTTTTGATCCCGTATTAGTTAGGGGAAGAGCTATTCAATTACATCCTCTTGTTTGCCCAGCTTTTAATGCTGATTTTGATGGTGATCAAATGGCAGTACATATTCCTCTATCTTTTGAATCCCAATTGGAAACAAGATTATGTCTTTTAGCTCCTAATAATTTTTTGTCTCCTTCTACTGGTGAGCCAAATATTCAACCATCACAAGATATGGTTTTAGGCTTTTATTACTTAACGGCGCAAAATAGAATGGGTTTAAAAGGTTCAAACAATTATTTTTCTAATTTTAATGAGGTAATCTCAGCATATGAACAAAAACAACTACAACTACACTCCTCTATTTGGGTTAGGTGTCCAAAAGATATTACCTTAGATACTGAACTAAAATTTTTAAAGACTATTGTTCTAACTAATAATGAGACTCTTCATATTTATAATAATTTACAACGTAAAGAGACAAAAGACGGGCAATTATTAGTACAATATATTCGAACTACACCTGGCCGTATTATTTTTAACCAGTGCATTAATGATATATTAAATAAATAGGAGGTATAATAAGATGTTAAAGCAATCAAAAATATTTTCTAATAACATAATTAATAAAAAAGAGTTAAAGAAAATTATTGAATGGGCATTTAATAATTATGGTCAGAGAAAAGCTTCCTATTTTGTCGATCAATTAAAAGAAATAGGTTTTGAATACGCTACAAAATCTGGGATTTCTATAAGTATTGAAGATTTAAAAATATCACCTGCTAAAACTGCTCTTATGGAAATTGCATCTAATGATGTTTTTTTAGCGGAATCACAAGCAAATAATGGTGAGATTACAGAGGTAGAACGCTTCCAAAGAATTATTTACATTTGGAATAGTACAAGTGAAGAATTAAAAGATCGGTTAATAGAATTTTTTAAAAAGAATGATCCTTTGAACTCGGTTTATATTATGGCCTTTTCTGGTGCACGTGGGAATATTGCACAAGTTCGACAATTAGTTGGTATGAGAGGCTTAATGTCAGACCCAAATGGTAAAATTATTGATCGGGCTATTGGAGCAAATTTTCGAGAAGGTTTATCAATTACCGATTATATTATTTCTTCTTATGGTGCTCGGAAAGGTTTAGTCGATACGGCAATAAAAACCGCAGATTCGGGGTACTTAACAAGACGACTTGTTGAAGTTGCTCAAAGTATTATAATCAGCGAATTAGATTGTAAAACTGAGCGAGGTATTTTTTTAGAAGAAGATCTAGAAAAAGATGAAAAGGGGTTTTTGTCTCTTAAAGAACTTCTAAACAGTCGTGTTCTAGCGTCGACAATCTGTAAACCAGGAAGTAAGGAAATTATTGCCTTAAGAAATCAACAAATAACATCACCCCTTATTGATGAATTAGTTAAATTCAAAATTAATAAAGTATTGATTAGATCTCCACTAACCTGCGAATCTAGAAGAGCAGTTTGTCAACAGTGTTATGGATGGAACTTAGCACTAGGGACTTTAGTAGAATTAGGTGAAACAGTGGGTTTAATTGCGGCACAGTCGATTGGTGAACCTGGAACACAATTAACTATGAGAACTTTCCACACAGGAGGAATTTTTACGAGTGAATTAATTCGTCAGGGACGTGCTCAATGTTCTGGTTATATAAATTTTTTGCCAGAGTTAAAAGTTAGTCCTTATCGTACTAATTATGGACAAGATGCTGTAGTGAGTGAAAACCAATCTTGGTTAGCAATCATCAATTATGCAAATGAAATAGTAAAAGTGCGGGTTGAAGCTCGTACGATAATCCTTGTAAATAATAATAATTACATTAAACGTAATCAAGTGTTATTTGAAGCTGCTCCGAAAATAAAAGAAATAAATTTAGCTGAGAAAGAAATTAAATATATTTGTGCAAAAGAACCAGGTGAAATATTCCTAGAAAAAGATGGCTTCCCACAAATATCAGTCAATGAAAATTTTAGTAAAAGAAGTAAAAAAAATTATATTTTTTGGGTTTTATCTGGTCAAGTTTTTAACATTGCATTTAATACAAATTTAAGAGTAAGGAAATTAGAAAAAATTTATAAAAACCAAGCTATAGCTCAATCAAAAATGGTTACGACTGTAGGTGGTTTTATTCATTTATCTAGAAATAAATTAACACAAGAAATAAACAGTCTAAGTATCCAAAACTGTTCTTATGGGTTAAATAATTTCAAGATATTTATCGAGAGAAATAACATTGAGGTTACTAAATGTAAAGTTTATTTATCCCATATTCATGAAATAGTATTAAAACCAGAATTACTTACTAATCGTTTATTTTCTTTGGGGTTTTTACACAATAAGAAATATAAAACAAAAACTGGTGGTAAATTCTATATCTCAAATTTTTATAAACCAAGCTTATTTAGTCAGCCGTCTGGTACTAATTTGCCGAACAAATTAAAGTCAGGCTCAACGATTTTTTATATACCAGAAGCTGTAGTTCAAACAACTTCAAACAAAAAAGATTTCAAATTTAAAAAGGGAGATTATGTAAAAAAAGATATAGAAATTTTTCCTAACTATCTCACTAATATAGAAGGCTTTATAGATTTTGAAGTTGAAAAACGAATTAAATATATTAGTATTAAGCCAGGACAAAGATACTTTTTGGACAAAAAACCAAAATTACCTAAAGAATTTAATGAACAGGTTTATTATCCTGGAGAGTTAATATTAGATAAATTTGAAGTTAAAGTTTTAAGTTATGTAGAATTTGAAGACATTAATGATGAGACCTGTTTATATATTCGTCCTATAACTCGTTATGAATTTACCAATGAACGTTCAGTCAAAATTTTTGAATCAAATTGTTTTGCACCTCTGAATTTCTTAGTTGAAAATTTTAATTTACAAGTTGGATCTGGTCAGCAAATTAAAATTGATTACCCAATACAATTTGTTGAGTCTCGATTAACAATTGCTTATTCGCTTCAATCAAATGATACAGAATTAATTTTTGAGTATAAAAGACCACAAAAAAAGAATTCTTATGGTCAAGTTAATTTAATTTATTCACAAACTTTTCTTTTTGATTCTGTAATACCAAAAGAAATAAAGAAAACGGATGTATCGTTAAATTTACTTGTAGAAGAAAAACAATTTATTGATCCTTATACCGTTATTGGTTCATTTGATACTATATTTCCATTTGATAATTTTGTTTATAGTGTGAAAATAAAACGAAATAACATAAAGTCTAATATCTTATTAACAACAAAATCCGATTATGAAGAGATTTTTTTAGATAGTTTTACTCATAATTATAAACAAAACCAATTTTTAAAAGTAAACAAACTTTTCAATAATAATGTCCTTATTAAAAATTCTGGCTTAATGGAGGAAGTTATAGGGAATAAAATTGCTTTACATTTAGGTCAACCTTATTTTTTCTCCACAGGAGCTTTAATTCGAAAAATTCCTGGTGATTATATTAAGGGACAAGAAAATTTTGGCCAATTAGTATACGAACGACTAAAAACTGGTGATATAGTGCAAGGTTTACCAAAAATTGATAATATTTTAGAGGCTCGTAAGCCTAAAACTGAAGCTCTTCTTGCAACTAGACAAGGTTTTATTAAATCAATCAAGTATACTTCTAATCTCATTTTAATTAGCACAGTGCCCTCTAAAAGTTATGATTATTATATAGCATCACGTTCCGAAAGATTACTAGTTAAAAATTATGAATCTATATGCGTAGGACAACCATTAACCGAAGGTCCGTTAAACCCCCATACGCTTCTTCATGTTTATTTCCGATATTTTTGCTCGTTAGGAACATTATCTATTTATGAGTCAGCTTATCGTAGTTTAAAAAAATTACAAACGTTATTATTGACATCTGTTCAAGCCATATATATTTCGCAGGGGGTTATAATTTCAGGTAAGCATGTAGAGTTAATTGTTAGAGAAATGACCCATAAAGTGTATATAGAATACCCGGGAAAAACTAATTTCTTACCTGGTGATATTATAGATTTAGATCAAGCCCAATATATTAACCTTTGTATTAAAAATAGTAATAAAGTAGGATTCCGTCCTATTTTATTAGGGATTACAAAATCTTCTTTAAAAACTGATGGTTTTTTAGCTGCAGCAAGTTTTCAAGAAACAACACGAGTTCTAACACGAGCAGCTATTCAAGGTAAAACTGATTGGCTTAGAGGTTTAAAAGAAAATGCTATAACAGGACGATTAATACCAGCAGGGACAGGGTTCTATGCTAATCAAGATATTACTTTTAATAAAGTTTTACTACCAGAAAAGTTAATAACGAAAAAAGATAATTTGAGTTTAAAAAAACAATTAAAAATGAAACAAACAAAATTAAAAAAACTAATAAAATTTAAGTATAATAATTAAATATCTTTTTTTTTCTTTCAGGTATAATTAAAAAGTTAAAAGTCTGCTATACTAGTTATCATATAAATGAACACAAAAATAATTATTATTTAAGAAAAACATTTTAAGTAAAAGAGTTAAGTATAAAATATTTTAAAATAAAAAGGATTATTATTTCTATGGCTAAAATTGAATTGGCTCAACTTTTAGATGCAGGTGTACATTTTGGACATAAAGCTCATCGATGGAACCCAAAAATGTTTCCTTATATATATGCAGAACGTAATGGTATACATATTTTAGACTTAATTCAGACAACTGAATTTTTAAAACGAGCTTGCGATTTTAGTAAAAAGGCATCAGCAAAAAACCAAACTTTTTTATTTGTTGGGACAAAAAAACAAGCGTCTTCTCTAATTGCTATTGAAGCTCAAAAATGTGGGGCATTTTATGTAAATCATCGTTGGTTGGGTGGAATGCTAACAAACTGGGTAACTATAAAAGGTCGAATCGATCGTTTAAACCAATTAGAAGAACAACAAAAATTAAACTCTTTTAATAATCTGCCTAAAAAAGAAGCATCAAATTTAAAAAAAGAATTAGAAAAACTTAAAAAATATTTTAATGGTGTGAAGGGAATGAAAAAAATCCCTGATATTTTGGTAATAATTGACCAAAAACGTGAAATTATTGCTATTCAAGAAGCACTTTCTTTAGATATTCCCATTATTTCAATTCTTGATACGAATTGTGACCCAAATTTAGCTACAATACCAATCCCTGGTAATGATGATTCGATTAGATCAATAAAATATATTATTAAAAATATAGCAGATAGTATTTGTTTAGGACAACAAAATTCTCTAAAAATTTAGAAAAGAAAGTCAAAAGTTAATCAAAACATTAAAAATTAGGATAAAATATTATTATGAGTTTAGAAATTAGTTCAGCGCTAGTTAAAGAATTACGACAAAAAACTGGTGCTGGTATGATGAATTGTAAAAAAGCTCTCCAAGAAACAAATGGTGATTTTGAAGAAGCTGTTAAAAATTTACGTCAAAAAGGTTTGGCTGCTGCTGATAAGAAAGTTGATAGAAAAACGATTGAAGGGGTTGTAAATAGTTATATACATGCAGGTGGAAAAATTGGAGTTTTGGTTGAAGTTAACTGTGAAACAGATTTCGTTGCACGTCGTCAAGAATTTCAAGAATTAGTTCAAAATATTGCAATGCAAATTGCAGCTTCGCCGGATGTTCTTTATGTCAATACTAATGAAATACCAAAAGAACTTTTTCTTGCAGAAAAAGAAATTGAATCAGAAAAACAAGACTTAATTAATAAACCTGAGGAAATTAAAGAAAAAATTATCCTAGGTCGAATTGAAAAAACCTTGAAAAACTTAAGTTTACTTGATCAAGCATTTATTCGGGATTCAAATATTACAATTGATGAATTAATAAAGGAAAAAATCACTCTTTTTGGTGAAAATATTAAAATTAAAAGATTTACTCGTTATACACTAGGAAGCTAGTATTACATCATTTATAAGCAACAAAAAATTTCAAAGGTTATTTCTGAAGATAGCTAATTAGATAAACTCTTAAGGTCCTCATTACATGATAGAAAAGTTTTCTATTTAAAATTTTTCTTTTCTAGGTATTTTAAACTATAATTATTTTAATTTTGGTTCCATATCATTCATCTGTATGCGTATTTTTGCATAAGGTGTTATAATTTATCTCTTTACTAAAATTAAATATGAATATTCTGGGAAGTACTAATTTCATTCATTTGAACTCATTAATCTTTTTATCAGATATCGAAGTTGGAAAACATCTTTACTTGGAATTAAATGATATTACTTTTCATGGCCAAGTATTAATTGTTAGTTCTTTTGTAATATTATTAACACTTTTATTTTCGTTTTTAGGGACTTCAAATAAGAATATAGTTCCTAATGGTTGGCAAAATTTTATGGAGTCAGTTGTTGAGTTTATAAAAGATATAGCGCAAAACCAACTTGGTGAGACGGCTTATCGACCATGGTTACCGTTTATTGGTACTTTATTTTTATTCATTTTTGGCTGTAACTGGGCAGGGGCCATCATCCCTTGGAAGTTAATAAAGCTTTCTGAAGGTGAATTTGGAGCTCCAACAAATGATATAAATACAACAGTAGCATTAGCTTTATTAACATCATTTATGTATTTTTATGCAGGTTTAAGTACAAAAGGGTTTGGTTATTTTAAAAGATATATAGAGCCTACACCTCTTTTATTACCAATTAATATTTTAGAGGATTTTACAAAGCCTCTTTCATTAAGTTTTCGACTATTTGGTAATGTTTTAGCAGACGAATTAACTGTTTCTGTTTTAACTTTATTAGTTCCTTTAATTGTTCCCTTACCCGTTATGCTTTTAGGGGTTTTTGCTAGTTCAGTACAAGCTTTAATTTTTTCAACTCTAGCTGGTGCATACATTGCTGAGGCTGTTGAAGGACATTAATTCTAATTAAGTATTATATTAGTATTTTTAATATTTAAAGGACCCTATTAGAAATTTGTTAATTTTTTCTTATCTAACCCATGAATAAATTATATGGATTCAATTGTTTCTGCTGCATCTGTTATAGCTGCTGGTCTTGCTGTTGGTTTAGCTGCGATTGGGCCTGGAATTGGTCAAGGTACTGCTGCTGGTCAAGCTGTTGAAGGTATTGCTCGTCAACCAGAAGCAGAAAATAAAATCCGTGGTACTTTACTTTTAAGTTTCGCCTTCATGGAAGCTTTAACAATTTATGGGCTAGTTGTAGCTTTAGCTTTATTATTTGCAAACCCATTTACTAGTTAGTAAACAATAGCTAAGACGTTTTTAATATATATAAGTATAAACGTCTTGGCTATTACTATCAATCAGTTATCCTTTCCCCACAAAAATTTTATTTTTAATACTAAAACTATAAAGATGTTTTATAACTATAACTCCATTTTAATAATAGGAACTGAAAAAACTGGAGGACTATTCGATTTTGATGGTACATTGCCAATTATAGCATTACAATTTGTACTTTTTATGTTCATTTTAAATTTTATCTTATATACACCTCTTTTAGATACTATTGATGAGCGAAATCTTTATATTAAAAAAAGTTTAGATGAAGCTACGAGTGTACTAACAAAGTCTAACCAATTAAATGTAAAATACGAAGCGAAAACATCCAAAGCGCGTAAAGCAGCTAAATTAGATTTATTAACTTATCAAAAGCTATATAAAGATATTTTAGAGGAAAAAATGAAGTCTTCTCAACTTTTTATTGATAAATTTTTAATTGAAACAACTGAAAATTTTGAAAATAACAAGGATAGTATATTAACAAGCTTCGATAATGAAATTGATTCTTTAAGTAGCCAAATTATGGCAAAGCTTCTTACTTAAATATACTTTTCTTTTTTAAGAATAAATAGCGCATATGAAAATTTAGAAATATTAATTAATTAATAAAAAAATGAAAAGTTATCTAGAGTACTTTGCATCAAGTGAAAATTTTGGAGTAGCATTAAATACGGATATATTTGAAACAAACGTTATAAATATAATCTTGTTACTGGTAATCCTTTTTGTTGTGATAAAAAACTTTTTAACAGAAAACCTTACAGCGCGTAAAAAAAAAATCGTAGACGATATACAAAATGCGGAAACTCGTTTAGCAGATTCTAACAAACGTTATAATGAAGCTAAAAAACAGTGGGCACAAATGGATATCATCATTAAAGAGATAAATCATCAAATGGAAGTTACAAAGCAGAATGTTTTAAAGCTTAAATGGGATCAAGGAAAAGAAGATCTTTCTAAAAAATTTACAACAGCAATAGCAGTTTTACGTAATCGAGAGAATAAAATTTTCAATGATGTTATTAAGGAAGTTTCGAAAAAAGCCTTAAACCGTGTTATTTTAAAACTTCAAAAACAATTAGGAAAAGTGGAACAATCTGCTATTGTAAATCGGAAAATAATGCAATTAGGAGACTAAAAATGGCTAACACAATGTTTGGTTCAAAAATAGCAAATCCGTATTCAGAAGCTTTATTACAATTAGGTTTAAATTTGTATTTAAAAGAAGAGAATGCTGATACTCAAGTTTTCTTTCAAATTATTTTTGATATGGAGAATTTATTAACAATATTAAAATTAACTCCAGTATTAGAAAAATATTTAGCTAATCCTTTGATTTTAGATAAGGATAAAAAAAATGTTTTGGAAAAGTGTTTATCAAAGAAAACAAGTTCTACAACAAAAAATTTTTTAATGCTTCTAGTAGATAAAAAAAGGATAGGTTTTCTTCAAATCATTACCCAAACTTTTTTAAATAAAGCTTATGATTTTGTTTGTCTTAAATTTGTTGAGGTTTATTCTGCCTCTACATTAAGCAAAGACCAAAAAACACAACTAATAGAAAAGCTTAAAATATTACTAGGTCCGGAATTTACAACTTCTAAAGTTTATTACTCTAAAATCAATGTAACATTCCGTGTCGATAAAGAAATTTTAGGTGGCTTTATTATTAAAGTTGATTCTAAGATTATTGATTTAAGTTTGCGTGGAGAATTAGAAAGCCTAGCGAAACAAATGGAAATAAACTTATTAAATTAAAACTTATGATAATAATGATTTCCCTAAAGATGTTTCTTTAGTTTTTCTTGTAACTAAGGAATAAAATTCTTTTATCTTTTTCTGTAATTTAAAGTTCTTATTCAAGGAAGAAAAAAAATTGAGTATCTTATGACAAACCCTAATGAAATAAGTAATATTATTAGAAAACAGATTGAAGATTATAGTACCGATTTAAATATTGATATTATTGGAACTGTATTACAAGTTGGGGATGGGATTGCTCGTGTTTATGGATTAGATGAAGTAATGGCTGGTGAATTACTAGAATTTGATGAAGGTACAATTGGTATCGCATTAAATCTAGAGAATGATAATGTTGGGGCGGTTCTTATGGGTGATGGACGAGAAATTTTAGAAGGAAGTACAGTAAAAGCAACAGGTCGAATTGCTCAAATTCCTGTAGGTGAGAGCTTATTAGGTCGAGTTTTAGATCCTTTAGCTATACCAATTGATGGTAAAGGTGAGGCAGCTTCAACAGAAACACGTCTTATTGAATCAATGGCTCCTGGTATTATTAGTAGAAAATCTGTTTGTGAGCCATTACAAACTGGTATTACTGCCATTGATGCTATGATTCCAATTGGTAGAGGCCAACGTGAATTAATTATTGGTGATAGACAAACTGGAAAAACTTCTATTGCTCTAGATACAATTATTAACCAAAAAGGACAAGATGTTATTTGTGTTTATATTGCAATTGGTCAAAAAGCCTCTTCTGTTGCACAAGCTGTAACTAATTTACAAGAAAGAGAAGCTTTAACTTATACTGTAATTGTTGCTGCAAACGCAGATCAACCTGCAACATTACAATATATTGCGCCTTATACAGGTGCAGCAATTGCTGAATACTTTATGTATACTGGTAAGCATACTTTAGTAATATACGATGACTTATCAAAGCAAGCATCAGCCTATCGTCAAATGTCTTTATTATTACGTCGTCCACCTGGCCGAGAAGCTTATCCAGGGGATGTTTTTTATTTACATTCTCGTTTATTAGAGCGTGCAGCAAAATTAAATGATGTACTTGGTGGTGGCAGTATGACTGCATTACCAATTATTGAAACTCAAGCTGGGGATGTTTCTGCATATATCCCTACTAATGTTATTTCAATTACTGATGGGCAAATCTTTTTATCAGGGGATCTATTTAATGCTGGGTTACGTCCTGCAATCAATGTTGGTATTTCAGTATCTCGAGTAGGTTCTGCAGCACAGATAAAAGCTATGAAACAAGTAGCAGGAAAGCTAAAACTAGAATTAGCACAATTTGATGAGCTTGAAGCATTCTCACAATTTGCTTCAGATTTAGATAAGGCAACGCAAGCTCAACTAGCTCGAGGTCAACGATTACGAGAAATTTTAAAACAAGCACAAAATTCACCAATCCCTGTAGCTGAGCAAGTAGCTATCATATACATTGGTACGAATGGATTTTTAGATGATTTAGAAATTGCTGAAATTCCAACTTATATAAAAAATCTTCGTGAGTATATAACAAATTCTAAACCGGAATACCTGGAAATTGTAAATTCTTCAAAACAATTAACTAGCGAAGCTGAAACTATTTTAAAAAGTGCAATAGATGATGTAAAAAAAACTTTTAAAATTTAACAGTACTAGACTTTAAACACTTGAAAAACTTTTAAGCGTTTAAAGTCTAGCAAAACTAAAGATTAAATAATTAGTATTATTTAAAATTTCTTTCTTTTTAGTTTTAGAATAAACCTAATGTTATTGCTTTACTTATTGGTAGACAAGCTCCAATACCTAACCATATAGCGACAAACGTTCCTATTAAAAAGACAGTTGAAGCTACTGGTCTTCTAAATGGATTCTGGAATTTATTAACATTTTCGATAAAAGGTACTGTTATTAAGCCTAATGGTACAGCAGCCATAGCTAAAACACCTAATAATTTGTTTGGTAATACGCGTAATAAATTAAACGTTGGGAAAAAATACCATTCAGGTAAAATTTCTAACGGAGTTGCGAATGGGTTAGCTTTCTCACCTAAAGCTGAAGGCTCCATCACGGCTAACCCAATAAGTAACACAAAAGTTCCTAAAATACAAATAGGAAACATGTAAAAAATATCATTAGGCCAAGCAGGTTCACCATAATAATTGTGGCCCATTCCCTTTGCTAATTTAGCACGTAATTTAGGATCGGTTAAATCCGGTTTTTTTAAGATTGACATATAATATCTCCTATTATTATTATATTTATATATATATTAAAAACTAAAATTTTATTTTTTTAATAAATCGCATTTAATAATATTTTTGTTTTTATAATGGTCCTGAAATCCCTTGTTTTCTTATCATTAGGAAATGCGTAATCATTAGTGCAGCTGCAACTAATGGTAAAACAAAGGTATGCGCACTATAAAATCGTGTTAATGTGCTTTGTCCTACACTAACTCCTCCACGTAATAGTTGAACTATTGGGGGTCCAATAATAGGGACAGCCTCAGGTACTCCCGTTACAATTTTACATGCCCAAAATCCTACTTGGTCCCATGGTAATGAATAACCTGTCACACCAAAAGATACTGTTGTAACTGCTAGAGTTACTCCCGTAACCCATGTTAATTCACGAGGCTTTTTAAATCCTCCAGTTAAATAAACTCGGAAAACGTGTAAAATTAACATAAGTACCATCATACTTGCAGACCAACGATGAATAGATCGAATTAACCATCCAAAGTTTACTTCAGTCATAATATATTCAACCGAAGAAAAAGCCTCACTAATACTAGGTCTGTAATAGAATGTCATTGCAAACCCTGTTGCCACTTGAACTAAGAAGCATGTAAAAACAATACCTCCAAAGCAATAAAAAATATTAACATGT